TTAACCATCTATGGAATCCAATTCCACCGAAGCTAAGTCAAGAGGAAAATTGTGAGCGTTTCGCTCATGCATGACTTCCATACCAAGATTAGCACGGTTTATTATATCAGCCCAAGTGTTAATTACACGACCTTGACTGTCAACTACGGATTGATTAAAGTTGAATCCGTTCAAGTTGAATGCCATAGTGCTAATGCCCAAAGCAGTAAACCAGATACCTACTACGGGCCAAGCCGCTAAGAAGAAATGTAAAGAACGAGAGTTATTAAAGCTAGCGTACTGGAAAATTAATCGGCCAAAATAACCATGAGCTGCTACAATATTGTAAGTTTCTTCTTCTTGACCAAACTTATAACCAGCATTAGCAGACTCACTTTCTGTCGTCTCTCTAATCAAACTAGAAGTAACTAAAGAACCGTGCATAGCACTAAATAAAGAGCCACCAAAAACACCAGCTACACCTAACATATGAAATGGGTGCATAAGAATATTGTGTTCAGCTTGGAACACAATCATAAAATTGAAAGTACCAGAAATACCTAAAGGCATACCATCTGAAAAACTACCCTGACCTATAGGATAGATTAAGAAAACCGCGGTAGCAGCTGCAACTGGAGCTGAGTATGCAACAGCAATCCAAGGGCGCATGCCTAAACGGAAGCTAAGCTCCCACTCACGACCCATGTAACAAGCTACACCAAGTAGAAAATGAAGAACAATTAACTCATAAGGACCACCATTGTACAACCATTCATCTACGGATGATGCTTCCCAGATCGGATAAAAGTGTAAGCCGATAGCCGCAGAAGTAGGAATAATAGCACCAGAGATTATATTGTTTCCGTAAAGAAGAGAACCAGCAACAGGTTCACGAATACCATCAATATCTACTGGTGGAGCCGCAATAAAAGCAATGATAAAAACAGAAGTTGCAGTCAATAGAGTCGGAATCATCAAAACACCGAACCATCCGATATAAAGGCGGTTCTCAGTACTAGTGATCCAGTTACAAAAACGACCCCAAACACTTGCGCTTTCGCGTCTTTCCAAAATTGCAGTCATGAGAAATTCGGAGTTGATTCAATAATCAGAGACTCCCAAGCATGGCTTGTTAAATAAACAGTATAACTGAAAAAGTATACTAAAGTCAACCAAGAAAAAAATAATTGTTAAAGACATAAAACAAAATAGACGCCTTGCCCAAAAATAAAAATGATATTTTGAAAAGAAGCCAAATGTATCCAGAAAATTTTGGGTTGCCCGGGATTCGAACCCGGAACTCTTCGGATGGAGTCGATCTTTAATCTTATTCGATAAAAAACCTCCCCCCAAACTGGGCTTGCAATTTTCATCGCACACAGCTTTCTCCATGTATTTACTTTTTCTTTAGGTCTTTAGTCAAAAACACTATAGTCTTTTAACTAAATCCTTCCTTAAATTCTTCATTTTATTACAAAAAGCTCTGTAAAATAAGCAGAAAATTTGTCCGAACAAGATAAAACAATTTCGCGACATCTTGCTCTTTTTGCCAAGACTTCGGGAAAAAATCTAAGTTCAAAATATTGAAAAGCCAAAAGCGTTCTGTAACTAAGTCAATCTTAGATATCCATTTTACCAAATTTTTATCAAAAAAATTGGAAGGAGAATTCGTTTTTTCATTTTTTGATAAAAATTTGGTAAAAAGTTTAACATCAAATTCTTTGCGAACTACACGTATCGTACTTTTATGTTTCAAGGCTAACGTTTTAAAACATGAAAATAATAGAATATACTTTACACGATCCAAACTTCCTTTGTTTATTACTCCACTATAGTAGTAATACATAAATTTCCACGATCGATCGTATCTATCAAAAATATAATCATCTGTAAAACGAATCCAAGACAACTTACTAATTGGTTTTCCCGTAATGTCGCAGAACCCCTCTATTGACAAAAACTCAATCATTGAAATGACTCTAATTTTGGGACTAAGCTCCCTGGTAATGAACTCTGCATGATAAAAATTATATGACATCTTTATCCAAAATAAAAAATTTTTGATTGGAATGTCAACACAATAACCTATAAAAGTCAATTTTTTGTCACAAATTTGATGAAAAAATAGACCATACGGGTCGGAGAAAAAAAACAAAGTTTGCCAAAAACAAGAAAGGAAAGATCTAAATTGATTTACTAGAAAAGGATTTCCCATTAGAATCAAATTATTCCCAAATCTGATATAATTACTGAAAAAAAAAACTTCAGCGAACCCACTGCGTGTGGCTTTTTTTTTCAGTTTTTTCTTTTTCCTCTTTCGATGAAAAAAAATTCGTTCAATAAAAAATACAAAAGTTTCCAATTTTGCGCGGTAACTTTTTTTTTTCAAAATAGAAATCTGTAGTAACTCCCACCTGGAAACAAAAACGTTCCAAAATAGCAGAACTAACCTAAAAAAGACTTTGGATCTCCAAAAATTGGATTTATCCAACAGTTTCAAAAACGGCGAAAAACAAAGGATCGAGCTTAAAAGGTGTAAAAAACAAATATCCTTAACCCAACAAGAAAATACACGTATCAAAAGCTCCGGATGAACAAAGCAGGGTATTCTTACACTTAAAGGATAATATGCATACATTATTGTTTCTTCTAAACAGGGAATAACAGCATGAATCGATTGAAAATTGGTCTGCTCAGTAACCCCCTCTACACGAAGAAAGCGTTTCCACCGTGTAGAAACAAAAGCATCCACGCCCAAAAAAAAACCTTTTGTTATAAGCTCAACGGGAACATTCGTCTTGTCTTCGACAAGCGAACTTTGTTGACGTATTCGTCCAATTAAACGCTTTACGCCGAAAAAACTAAAACTGTCGGACTTTTGATACGCATCCTCCCTGCCCTCGAAGGAGGTTTGTGAACTAAAAAAAAGATTCTGAGCAATAACGTAAAAAGCGTGCTGAAACAAAAACGGATATAAAAAACATTCTTGATAAAGTATGTTATCTTTTTGAAATAAAATAACCATTTAGAATGAAAATGAAAGTACGTTTAAAAACACAGTGCAATCTAGTTTGGTCGAGTAAAATAGAACGGGGATTTAGCATTCCAGAAAACATTGATCTCATTCATCATGCGTTGTTGTTATGCATGAAGGAAAAATCCTTTTATTTTAACAACTGAAAGCTCTCCTGACTAAAAATATAAGATCAGCACACTCAATTTTTTACACAAAAGTTGTCGAGTCCTTAGGACTATTGTTCAATTTCTGATAAAAAGAAAAAACCTCCCTCAAATCGGATACTAAAAAGCTTTTAACTTCTGATTAGTAAAAGGAATTCCTCGCTATTTTTTGAGGACCAGATTGTCGTTTATCCGAGTTTCTTCGTTTTCAAGCTATTTAGCTTTTTCCATAGACTCCCCTAACTACAAAAATATTGTCCTTTAATCGATCTTCGTTTCTTTCCTGAGATTTTGTCCGCAAAAAAAAAAAAAAAGAATCAAAACCGGACCCTTTCCAAAAGATGACATGCTGTTTTTTCCTTGTAATTTATAGGATCAGTCAGAGCTTTATGGCCGTTACCGATGCCATCAACCAAATTGTTGACTTGATGCCCAAATGTCAAAAAATTGAGTCGCACTTAAAAGCCGAGTACTCTACCATTGAGTTAGCAACCCTTGACAAAGGTGAAAAAATCCAGTAAAACAAATAACTGCAAAAAACGAAAAAAAAATATATATAGCGAAAAAACTTTCTTTTTGCACTATACACTAAAGATATTAGTAGATGACACTATTTGTCAATCCTTTATTCTCAACTTTTGACCATAACAAATTGACCATAAAAAATAGAATTAGTTTTTGACAAATTTGGAAGAAAAAAAGGTATTCCCAACTACAAAAAATAAATGATAAATCAACAACACTTTTTGTTGTCGTTGTAATATAGCTAAATGATTTTTGTAATCAATAAAATTATGTCGAATTTAGATCTAACTAGGTTGTAATAATTCAATTTCAAAAAAAAGCTAACAAAAAAAAAACTAAACCTTGCTTTACTTAGAAGATATTCCTTACTAATTTATATATATATATATATATATAATTCTAAAGGCGATTGATCTTTCCAAAATTTTGTTTGGATAAATGAAAATAATGAACATGGCCTAAATTGTTTTACACTAAACCCAGTCGATGTTTATGATTTTACTTACAAAAGCTAGATAAACCATCTTTGTAAAAAGAAAAACCGCTAATTCCTAACAAAAAAAAGTTAAGAAGGAATCATCGGGCAAGTCTTTGTACTGCATGAATTCAATTGATTCACTTTGATATATACACACATATACATATAATGCTTTTTGCTGGGAGTAACCTCCCTTACGCCAGGAATGAGAAACGTAATAACAAATTATATCTTCCTTTGGCTCAACTCAAGCATATCCTTGGTTATGCGATTCTTTTGTACATTCACCATATATTTAGTTAGGAAACTAACCAAAGCTAAACAAGCCCTTTTAACTCAGCGGTAGAGTAACGCCATGGTAAGGCGTAAGTCATCGGTTCAACCCCGATAAAGGGCTTTGTTGCTTTTTTTTTTTCAATTCAAAATAAAAAAAAAATATATATATATTTATATATATATATATATATATATATTTTTTATTATTTGCTTAAGCCAATTCAAAACAATTGGGGATCTAATTGCTATTAAGTCGAGGTAGACCTTTTTTTTTTATTTTCATAAATGAAATTGAAATTCACAAGAATGGAGAAAACTAAAAAGAAAAAAACTAAAAAGAAAAAACTTTTTCTTTTTAGTTATAATGGTAAATTAGATAAGTATCTCTATATCTCTTGCTTCTTTCAAGAAAAAAGAAAAAGAAAAAGAAAATAAAAAAAAGATATATATAAGTATATCTTTTTTTTGATTCAGAAACAATTTTTGAATACAATCGATTCTTAGAAACATAAGAGTAGATTAATCGGTAGACTCCTAAAGTGATTGGAAATAGCAACAAACAAAATAGGCAATTCTGAAAACTACAGTGGAGTTATTCACTAGTTTAGTTCTATTTCAAAGAATGAATACATTTTTGTTCATTTTCGTTTTGTGAACTATTCCAAAAGAAAATGAACAAAATAGTTAACAAAAAAGGAGAATGATTATGACCATAGCATTTGGAAAAATTTCCAAAGAAGAAAAAACATTCTTGGATATCCTGGATGACTGGCTACGCAGAGACCGCTTTGTTTTTATAGGTTGGTCCGGCCTTTTACTCTTTCCTTGTGCTTATTTCGCTTTGGGTGGATGGTTTACAGGGACAACCTTTGTGACTTCGTGGTATACCCACGGCTTAGCTAGTTCGTATTTAGAGGGCTGTAATTTTTTAACAGCTGCAGTTTCGACTCCGGCTAATAGTTTAGCTCATTCGCTTCTGCTATTATGGGGTCCTGAAGCGCAGGGAGATTTTACTCGTTGGTGCCAATTAGGCGGCCTATGGACCTTCGTCGCTCTTCACGGCGCGTTTGGTCTAATAGGGTTCATGCTACGTCAATTTGAACTTGCTCGATCTGTACAATTGCGACCTTATAATGCTATTGCGTTTTCTGCTCCAATTGCTGTTTTTGTCTCGGTTTTTTTGATTTATCCGTTAGGCCAGTCCGGTTGGTTTTTCGCGCCTAGCTTCGGAGTCGCCGCAATTTTCCGATTTATCCTTTTTTTCCAAGGTTTCCATAATTGGACCTTGAACCCATTTCACATGATGGGAGTTGCTGGAGTTTTAGGTGCTGCTCTTCTCTGTGCTATTCACGGTGCGACCGTAGAAAATACCTTGTTTGAAGACGGGGATGGTGCAAATACCTTCCGTGCTTTTAACCCAACTCAAGCGGAAGAAACTTACTCCATGGTTACTGCTAATCGCTTCTGGTCCCAAATCTTTGGAGTTGCTTTTTCAAATAAACGTTGGTTACATTTTTTCATGTTATTTGTGCCGGTGACTGGTTTATGGATGAGCGCCATTGGAGTAGTTGGTCTAGCTTTAAACTTACGTGCCTACGATTTTGTTTCTCAGGAAATCCGTGCAGCGGAAGACCCTGAATTCGAGACTTTCTATACGAAGAACATCCTCTTGAACGAAGGTATTCGCGCTTGGATGGCAGCTCAAGATCAGCCCCATGAAAACCTTATATTCCCCGAGGAGGTTTTACCCCGTGGAAACGCTCTTTAACGGAACTCTTACTTTAGCCGGTCGTGACCAAGAAACTACAGGTTTTGCGTGGTGGGCCGGCAATGCCAGACTCATCAATTTATCGGGTAAATTACTTGGAGCTCACGTATCTCATGCTGGATTAATTGTATTCTGGGCAGGTTCAATGAACCTTTTCGAAGTAGCTCATTTTATACCGGAAAAACCGATGTATGAACAAGGATTAATTTTACTTCCTCATCTAGCCACTCTAGGATGGGGAGTAGGTCCGGGTGGAGAAATCGTGGACACGTTTCCTTATTTTGTGTCGGGAGTACTCCATTTAATTTCATCCGCAGTTTTAGGCTTTGGTGGTATTTATCATGCGCTTATAGGCCCTGAAACCTTAGAAGAATCTTTTCCTTTTTTTGGTTACACGTGGAAAGATAGGAATAAAATGACCACCATTTTGGGTATTCACCTCATTCTACTGGGGGCTGGCGCTTTTCTTCTCGTATTTAAAGCTTTGTTTTTCGGCGGTATATACGATACCTGGGCTCCAGGTGGAGGAGATGTTAGAAAAATCACAAATTTGACTCTTAGCCCCAACATTATTTTCGGTTATTTACTTAAATCTCCTTTTGGGGGAGAGGGTTGGATCGTTAGTGTGGACAATCTAGAAGATCTAATTGGAGGACATTTCTGGTTGGGTTCCATATGTATCTTTGGCGGTATCTGGCATATCTTAACTAAACCTTTTGCTTGGACTCGTCGCGCCTTTGTGTGGTCTGGCGAAGCTTATTTATCGTATAGTTTAGGTGCTCTCTCTGTCTTTGGTTTTATCGCTTGCTGCTTTGTTTGGTTTAATAATACAGCGTATCCCAGTGAATTCTACGGGCCCACTGGGCCAGAAGCTTCTCAGGCTCAAGCATTTACTTTTCTAGTCCGAGACCAGCGTCTCGGAGCTAGCGTAGGATCTGCTCAAGGACCAACCGGTTTGGGTAAATATCTTATGCGTTCTCCTACCGGAGAGATTATCTTCGGAGGAGAAACCATGCGTTTTTGGGATCTTCGTGCCCCCTGGTTAGAACCGTTAAGGGGTCCTAATGGTTTAGACCTGAGTAAATTAAAAAAAGATATACAACCTTGGCAAGAACGACGCTCGGCCGAATATATGACACATGCTCCTTTAGGCTCTTTAAATTCAGTAGGCGGTGTAGCTACTGAAATAAATGCAGTAAACTTTGTTTCTCCTCGAAGTTGGTTAGCCACTTCTCACTTTGTTCTAGGATTTTTTTTCTTTGTAGGTCATTTGTGGCATGCAGGTCGTGCTCGTGCAGCCGCAGCAGGTTTTGAAAAAGGAATTGATCGCGATTTAGAACCCGTCCTTTTTATGACTCCTCTTAACTAAAAAAAAAATATTCAATACAACGAACAAAAAAGAAAAGGAGAGAGAGGGATTCGAACCCTCGATAGTTTTCACTATGCCGGTTTTCAAGACCGGAGCCATAAACCACTCGACCACCTCTCCCCCAGGAGAGGATATTCTATGCTCAGAATATCCCAGGGAAAAATCCGTTAGATCGTGAAAAATGCTGATCGCCGATTTTCAAAAAAAAAAAAACGATTGCCTCACTCCAGTCATCCGATTTTTGAGTCTACATAAAAAAAAGATTAGGATTAAATGGTAAAACAAGCTAGAAATAGGATGTATTTCTATTTCTAGCCTGTTTATGTAGAAAATATTTATTTTGCAGAAATCATTTTTAAAAAAGATGACTATTGTTTTCCAATTGAGTATGTTTGCTTTAATCGCGATTTCATTTTTATTAATTATTGGTGTACCTGTTGCGTTTGCCTCTCCAGAGGGTTGGTCAAGTAATAAAAATATTATATTTTCGGGTGTCTCATTATGGATTGCATTGGTCCTTCTTGTGGGTATCCTTAATTCCTTCATTTTTTAAAGTGAAATCTGGACTAATACATCTTCAATTTAGCACATCCCCCCCCCGTTCCAACTCCCAAAAAGGTTTATTAAAGCTATAAAAAGCTAAAAACGGCCCTGGGGGATTTAGCTGAAAGGCCTCTACTATTACTAATTTTACAAAATCGAATTTGCGGATATGGTTGAATGGTAAAATTTCTCTTTGCCAGGGAGAAGACGCGGGTTCGATCCCCGCTATCCGCACTAACACTTATTAACACTACACTAATATTTATCCACCCCGCCGATTTTTGATTTTCGTTTTTTAACCTTTCTTTTTGTTGTGCAATTCCGATTAGGTTTTTGAACTCTACTTGTTCTAGCGGAGACGGGATTTGAACCCGTGACCTCAAGGTTATGAGCCTTGCGAGCTACCAGACTACTCTACTCCGCGCAAAAATATTATTTTTCTTTCTTTTTGATCTCGTCTAAAGATAAAAGCAAGTACCCCAAATAGAAAGCACAAATAAAGCACATATACTTTGTTTCTGTTATATACTTTGTTTCTGTTCCTTTATTGTCCCCTTCCTTTTAGGAAGGGGACAATAAAAGTTTGCCTATCACATTAGATTTTTGGAGGTCTACCTATACCCTATACCCACCTATACCCACGGGGAGTCTACCAACTGGATTTTGTTATACCAGGTAATAAGCAAGCATGAGCTTTCTTACGAAAAACGTGTCTACACAAAAAAAAGTCTCGATAATTCCCTCTGGGTCTTCCGGTCAAAAAACACCGCCGATGAAGACGCGTTGGCGCGCTATTACGCGGCAAAGCCTGTAATTGACTCTGAATGTCCCTTTTTTCGTCTAAAGATAAAACTTTTTTTTTCTTTTTTCTCAAAAAATCCCGAATCACACGATATTTCCGCTCCAGTCGTTGCCTTTTCTTCTCTCTTTCAATGAGACTTTTTTTTGCCATACGACGACAATAAACTATATTTAAATTATATTTTAGATGAAAAGATTCTTTTGAATTTTGCTTTTTTTGTCTAAGGGTAATTAATAATTAGCCAAACTTACCTGATGTTGAAGCAATTAAGAAGGCCGCATAAGTGAAAATATAACCCACGGAAAAGTGAACTAATCCAACTAATCGTGCTTGGACAATAGAAAGAGCTACAGGTTTGTCTTTCCACCGGACTAAATTAGCCAAAGGTGTTCGTTCGTGAGCCCATACAAGAGTTTCAATAAGCTCCTGCCAATATCCGCGCCAAGAGATAAGAAACATAAATCCAGTGGCCCAAACAAGATGTCCAAATAAAAACATCCAGGCCCAGACGGATAAAGTATTCATACCAAAAGGGTTGTACCCGTTAATAAGTTGGGAAGAATTTAACCAGAGATAATCTCGTAACCAACCCATTAAATATGTGGAAGATTCATTAAATTGTGCTGCATTACCCTGCCATAAAGTAATATGTTTCCAATGCCAATAGAAAGTAACCCACCCAACTGTATTCAACATCCAAAAAACAGCTAAATAAAAGGCATCCCAAGCCGAAATATCACAAGTACCGCCTCGACCAGGGCCATCACAAGGAAAACTATAACCAAAATCTTTTTTATCGGGCATTAGTTTAGAACCACGCGCGTCTAAAGCACCTTTGACTAAAATCAATGTAGTCGTATGCAAACCTAAAGCAATAGCATGATGAACCAAAAAATCTCCAGGACCAATCGTCAAGAATAGTGAATTCTTATTATCATTAACAGCTTTCAACCAACCCGGTAGCCATAAGCTTTTGCCCGCAACAAAAGCTGGATCTTTTGTTGAAGCTAAGAGTACATCAAATCCATAGAAAGATTTTCCGTGAGCAGATTGTATCCACTGAGCAAATATGGGTTCGATTAATATTTGTTTTTCCGGAGTACCAAAAGCTAACATAACGTCGTTATGAACATAGAGTCCTAAAGTATGGAAACCGAGAAATAAACTAGCCCAACTTAGATGAGATATTATAGCTTCCTTGTGCTCTAACATCCTCGCTAAAACGTTATCCTTATTTTGCTCCGGATTATAGTCCCTAATAAAAAAAATGGCTCCATGAGCAAATGCCCCTGTCATTATAAACCCGGCAATGTATTGATGATGAGTATATAATGCAGCTTGGGTAGTGAAGTCTTGTGCTATGAATGCGTAGGCAGGTAAAGAATACATGTGTTGAGCTACCAAAGAAGTAACCACCCCTAAAGAAGCTAAAGCAAGACCTAATTGAAAGTGAAGAGAATTATTTATTGTGTTATAAAGACTCTTATGTCCGCGGCCCAAAAAGCCTCCCGGAGGAGTATGGGCCTCTAAAATATCTTTTATACTATGTCCGATCCCAAAATTAGTTCTATACATATGACCGGCAATCAAAAAGACCAATGCGATAGCTAAATGATGATGAGCTATATCAGTCAGCCATAAGCTTTGAGTTTGTGGATGAAATCCCCCAAGAAGAGTTAGGATGGCAGTTCCAGCTCCCTCAGAAGTCCCAAATAAATGACTACTAGAGTCAGGATTTTGAGAATACAAAATCCACTGACCTCCGAAAAGGGGTCCTAAACCTTGAGGATAGGGTAAAACATTCAAGAAATTAGTCCATCTCACATGTATCCCTCTAGACTCTGGAAGAGCTACATGGACTAAATGTCCCGTCCAAGCTAAAGAACTAACTCCAAAAAGTCCTGACAAATGATGATTTAGACGTGATTCAGCATTTTTGAACCACGAAACACTCGGTTTCCTCTTCGGCTGTAGATGCAATCTACCTGCTATTAAAAATAAGGCAGCGCAGAACATTAGAAAAAGAGCTCCGATATAAAGATCTTCATTAGTACGTAAACCAATTGTATACCACCATTGATAAACACCGGAATAAGCAATATTTACTGGACCAGGAGCGCCTCCTCGGGTAAAAGCTTCTATAGCCGGTTGACCAAAATGTGGATCCCAAATAGCATGAGCAATAGGTCTTATATGTAAGGGATCGTTTACCCAAGTTTCAAAATTGCCTTGCCAAGCTACGTGAAACAAATTTCCAGAAGTCCATAGAAAGATTATTGCTAATTGACCAAAGTGAGAAGCAAATATTTGCTGATACAGGCGTTCTTCAGTAATATCATCATGACTTTCAAAATCATGTGCTGTTGCAATACCAAACCAAATACGACGAGTAGTCGGGTCCTGCGCCAAACCTTGGCTGAACTTCGGAAATCTTGATGCCATAATCTTTTTTTATATCCACCGTTATTCTACTGCAATAATTCTTGCTAAGAAGAACGCCCAAGTTGTGACGATTCCTCCCAGAAGGTAATGAGCCACCCCTACAGCACGCCCTTGTACAATGCTCAAGGCTCTGGGCTGGATAGCAGGAGCAACTTTCAGTTTGTTATGAGCCCAAACAATTGATTCTATGAGTTCTTGCCAATATCCACGACCGCTGAATAAAAACATTAAACTAAAAGCCCAAACAAAATGAGCACCCAAAAAGAGAAGACCATATGCGGATAATGCAGAACCATATGATTGTATTACTTGAGAGGCCTGCGCCCAAAGAAAGTCACGGAGCCACCCGTTAATAGTAACGGAACTTTGTGCAAAGTTTCCCCCTGTGATATGAGTTACTACTCCCTGATCGTTTATAGTACCCCAAACATCCGACTGCATTTTCCAACTAAAATGAAAAATGACTACAGAAATTGAATTGTACATCCAAAATAGCCCTAAAAAAACATGATCCCAAGCAGATACTTGACACGTTCCTCCTCTTCCGGGACCGTCACAAGGAAATCGAAAGCCGAGATTTGCTTTATCAGGTATTAAACGGGAACTGCGTGCAAATAAAACACCTTTGAGTAGGATTAATACAGTTACATGAATAGTAAATGCATGAATATGATGGACCAAGAAATCCGCCGTTCCCAACTGAATAGGTAACAAAGCAACTTTGGTACCTACTGTTACAAGATCACCACCACCCCAAGTTAAACTGGTGCTTGCTGTTGCGGCAGGAGCCGTTAGATTAGGTGCTGTAACGTGAGTGTTTTGTATCCATTGAGCAAAAATAGGTTGTAATTGTATAGCAGTGTCAGAAAACATATCTTGAGGGCGTCCTAAAGCACTCATAGTATCATTATGAATATACAGACCAAAACTATGAAAGCCTAGGAATATACATATCCAGTTCAGGTGTGATATAATTGCGTCACGATGTCGAAGAACACGATCGAGTAAATTGTTGTATGAAGTTGTTGAGTCATAGTCTCTTACTAGAAAAATGGCTGCATGTGCAGCGGCACCAACAATTATGAATCCACCAATCCATAAGTGATGTGTGAATAAAGAAAGTTGGGTACCATAGTCAATAGCTAAATAGGGATAAGGGGGCATAGAATACATATGGTGGGCTACAATAATAGTTAAAGAGCCTAAAAGAGCCAAGTTAATAGCTAATTGAGCATGCCACGAGGTAGTTAAGATTTCATAAAGACCTTTGTGACCCTCCCCCGTAAAAGGACCTTTATGCGCTTCTAAAATATCTTTGAGACTATGACCAATACCCCAATTAGTTCTATACATATGACCGGCTATTATAAAAAGAACTGCAATAGCTAAATGATGATGCGCGGTATCAGTCAGCCACAACCCCCCTGTTATTGGATTTAGTCCTCCCCTAAAAGTTAAAATTTCGGAATATTCCGACCAATCGAGTGTAAAAAAGGGGATCAATCCCTTAGCGAAATTAGGATAAAGTTGATTTAAAAGATCCCGATTCAAAATAAACTCATGAGGAAGTGGTATCTCTTTCGGGTCCACCCCAGCATCTAGGAGTTGGTTAATTGGTAAAGAAACGTGAATTTGGTGTCCTGCCCAAGATAGAGAACCAAGCCCTAATAATCCCGCTAAATGATGGTTTAACATGGATTCCACTTGTTGGAACCAAACTAATTTTGGAGCAGCTTTGTGATAATGAAACCAACCAGCAAACAGCATTAGTGCCGCTAAGATCAATGCACCAATTGCAGTACAGTAAAGTTGCAATTCATTAGTTATCCCGGCTGCTCTCCAAATAGGAAAAAACCCAGATGTTATTTGTATTCCCCGAAAACCTCCACCGACATCTCCATTCAATATTTCTTGACCTACTATAGGCCAAACTACTTGAGCACTAGGTTTTATGCGAACAGGATCGGCAAGCCATGCTTCATAGTTGGAGAAACGGGCCCCATGAAAATACATCCCACTGAGCCAAGTCAAAATGATGGCTAATTGACCAAAATGAGCGCTAAAAACTTTACGAGAAATTTCTTCCAAATCCTCTGTATGGCTATCAAAATCGTGAGCATCTGCATGTAAGTTCCAGATCCAAGTGGTAGTTTCTGGATCACCTTTTGATAGCGTTTTTGAAAAATGTCCTGGGTTAGCCCATTTTTCAAATGAAGTTCTTATAAGATCCTTCTCTACCACAATCTTAACTTCTGATTCCGGTGAGCGTATAATCATGGAGTTCTCCTTGTTCACGACAAAACAAAAAAGAGATTTTATAAACCTGCCAACAGGGCTTAGTTAAGTTCTGAGAAATACATCTCAATCCAACTCTTTGGTTAGTTTGAATTTTTGAAAACTAGAACGATTCGAAAAGGAAAGTGGATCTGAAGCAGGTATTCCTTTTTATTATGACATATTACAAAAGGCGCTTAAGGGACTAGTTTTTTTACTATTTTTTTATTTATTTATTTTCAGATTAACGGATTCTAACAGAATCAACAATACATGGGCGAAAAACAGGCCAATAAACAAAAAGCTTAGATAGAAAAAATCAGCTATAAAATCTATTAAGCAGAAAGGTTTCTTGGAACCCCCTTACTGGGTAGGGGGTACTTTGATAATTCAACCAAAACGTCCTGTAATCTTTAACCAATTTTGCGCCTCGATGTAATTCCCCGGAGCAAGCATTATAGCTTGTTTCCAGTACTCTGCAGCTTGATCGAACCAAACTTCCGCGGTTTCGGGATCCCCCTGTTGAATAGCCTGTTCTCCTCGGTCGGAATAGGTCAATCCTTCCCTTAGAACCGTACTTGAGAGTTTCCTACCTCATACGGCTCGATCATCTATTTTTTAGTCCTATATAAAAAAGCGCTGATCAAAGGATCCTAAAAAGTAAATGACAGAAGTTTTAAACTTCCCTTTTGATTATTTCATTTTTTCTTTTATCCTACTCTCAGGGAGAAAAATAGCAGCTTCAGGCTCAAAATCGGCCTGATAAAAATAGAAGCCCTTGTGAAAAGTAACTATCCCCGTATAGAATTAAGAAAAAAAAAAAAAAGATTTCTCTCAGCAAAAGAGTCTCTTTAGGATCTCATACTACACCACTGCACAATATTTCTGAATGAATATACTCTATTACATGAGTAAATGTCACATTTTTTGCAAGCAGATTTCATTGTATCAATCCCAAAAAACAAAATTGATCCTTATGGTGCTTTTCACCTTAGATTTTGAATTATCTTCTCCATGGAATATCAAGTTTTTTTATCTACCCGGGTGTGAGAAAAGGGCCTTTTTTTTATTAACTACAGCTTAATAAGAGCCCAATCATTACTTGGAAAAGAGCAACGATCCGTATGCAGAAAACCTTTCTCTTTTTAGGCATTAACTAACTAATTCTATTGTGCGGATAGACGCACGTAATGGCAGATCAAGGCTGTATTATTAAGAGCTTGCGGTAAGATTGGATTTCGTTCTAATGCCTGGAAATAATATTCTAGAGCCTTGGCATGTTCCCCGTTACTTGTATGCACAAGACCTATATTATAAAGTATATAGCTTCGATCATAAGGATCTATTTCCAAACGCATCGCTTCATAATAATTTTGAAGAGCTTCCGCATATTCTCCTTCTGATTGTGCTGACATTCGTCACGGTCGTTCGTTTTCTCGATTCATTCAACGAGAAAGATCTCCGGTTCAAAACCGTACATGAGACTCTCATCTCACACGGCTTCTCCCTTGTAATAGGAAGAATACAAAAAATTGCTGTTCTCAGTTTACAGCGCGGGGACTAGCGTATTCTATTCGTCAGCAATTTCTAGCCATCCCTTTCAAAAAGAAAGACTCTTTGAATAAAGTTTCGTACTAAAAAAGAACCTCTCAAAATTGGTTTGTTCTTATCACTAGGTAGTTCCGAGGGAATTAGATTTAATCACTCCAACAGATCCCGGTGGTTCTATCGGTATTCGAAGTACAAACGAGATGGTTTTTGGTTGTCCCGACCAGACTAACTAACCCTCATAAAGGATCGTGTGGCTAACTGTTTAATTCTAACGAAACTTTTGTTTTGTCGATTCCCATACGTAGTGCTTCTCCCTTGACGCACACCTATTGGAGGATTTATAAAATACAACAGGTATCCTTTCGCTTGATACTGCAATCTCCTGCATAGAGATTGGGCCATTTAAGGGTGCTTTAATCGGGAATACATGACAGAAGGAGTTGCTTCCAAAACTCACCTTCACTAAGCATAAGCTTTCGTTTTTTTTTTTATAATCATTTTTTTTTTATTGAACCTGAAAACTATGTAAAAAAAAGTAAACACACATACAAATCACACCATCTCTATAATAAGCAAATGCTTCTTTTTCAGTCGGAGCCATAGGGACTATTCGCAAGATGATATCTGCTAATATAGTGAACGTTTTATCAAGAAAATTTTCATTTTTTTGAGATCTAGGCATAGTCAAATTTCAATTTGTTTTTTTGCTTTATTTACTTTTAGACAAAATTCCACAAATTTATATTGAAATGCGTAAAAATAAGTTTTAAGCCAAGCCTATAAGGGTTGACTAAGAACGTCAATTCGTAAAAAAAATTGTTTTTTGCTTTTTTTTTTTTTCAAGATTAAAGGAAAGATGGCCGAGCGGTTCAAGGCGTAGTATTGGAACTGCTATGTAGACTTATGTCTACCGAGGGTTCGAATCCCTCTCTTTCCGTATCTTACTTTTCACCTTTACTACGTAAGATCAATGTCCAAAAATATTCTCCTTGATTTAAATTCGGCGAGAATAATATTCTATAACTAACATTTCTTTAATATTCAATTGAATGTCTTTTCTATCTATTATTTTATTAACTATTCCTTTATTTTGTGATAAATCCAGAGTCAAATGATATGGAATTTTATTTTCCCGAGCCTTATTCCTATTTCTAGTTATGATAGTTTTCAGTTGGTCGGTCTTTTTCCCTTTGATAGTTATAACATCCTGGGGTTTACACTGATAACTCGGTATATTAACTACATGATCATTCACCAAAATATGTCTATGATTAACTAATTGTCTGGCTCCAGGGATGGTACCAGCCAAGCCCAACCGATAAAGAATGTTATCTAAACGCATTTCGAGTAATTGTAAAAGAACTTGCCCCGTCGACCCCTGAACTTTTTTAGTAATCTGAACATACTGGCGTAACTGTCGTTCTGTTAATCCAAAATGAAAACGGATTTTTTGTTTTTCTTGTAAACAAGCAAGATGCCGAGATTTTTTCCACCAGGGTCTAGAAGATCGACGGACACGCTTTTTATATTTGGGTCGTTTACTAGTGAGTCCTGGTAATGTTTTAAGGCGGCGTATTATTTTGAAACGAGGTCCTAGATAACGGGACATAAAAAAGTACTCCTTTTTACGAACGTTTTTTAGAAAAGAAAAAAAAAAGGTACTGTTAAATATGCTTACTCCCTTTTTTCTCATTAAACTAATTTATGATACTTGAGAACGCCATATAAATTCTCATATCAAAGCATATATCTTTGATATATCGTCAGAAAAAGTAAACTGATTTTTAAAAATAAAAAAGCTTGGACATGAAAAAATGATCCCTTCATCTTATTTCTTCATATTTATTGAATTTCAGAATATACTGGAAAAAACAACTATTTTTTTGGTATAATATGGTGTTTTTAATACCAAAGATTTGATCTTTCATGAAAATGAAATGTTTGCATCAACCATAAATCCGTCCCAAGACATCAATCTTAAACAAAGTTACCTAAAAAGTACATTTAATCAATGATATTATGGAAGTCAATATTCTTGCACTTATTGCTATTGCGCTTTTCATTTCAGTTCCTACAGCTTTTCTCATAATCATTTATGTAAAAACGATTAGCGAAAACAATTGAGCTTTCGAAATAGAGTGACTTTTTCCCAGAAATTTCCCCAGTCGTCCGTAAGTTCAAAGCTGAAAAAGAAAGCGGTAGTATATAGTTTTAGGGAGATATCTACTTTTTTGTAGAGAAGTAGTACAAAAGCAAGGGTTCTTACACCTTTCTTTTGTACTACTTGTATACTTCTAACCAAAATAAATTATTTGAAATGAACAAATCAGTAAACCTTATAATCCACTTCTTCCCCAAACTACGAGTGAAAGGGAAAAAGTAAACACTACCATTAACGCAGCCCAAGCAATATCCACTATATTCATAAGCCTTTTCAGAACAAAAATGAAAACACTAATTTGATTACTTTACTTAATAATAAGAGAACCACTAACGATAGTGCAAAGTAGAAGTAAACCCAACTTTGGATCCTAACAAACAAAATAAAAATCTAGAGAGACCTTTTTAGGCGACACCCAGATTTGAACTGGGGATCAGGGATTTGCAGTCCTCCGCCTTATCGCTTGGCTATGCCGCCGAATCAACAGTAATACCATACCAATGAATTCTTTTTCATCAATCAGGCGTGATTTACTATATGAATAGTTCAAATTCTTGTGACTTTCTACTTAATCAACTAGTAATCTATAAAAAAATTCGTTTAGTCTCAAGTACCTATGAAAATCAAAAAGATAAGGGGTTTTTGAAAACCATTTATTTTTTTGATTTTCATTTGTGCTGAATGCCTGTCCCATACTTCTTTTGCGTCTCTTAGGTTTTTCATTTTTGCTTTCATACTCTTTTGCATCAAATATCTTCCAACCAAAAAGAATATACTATATATGTAATATAAAAAAAGAAAATTTCGTATAGGGGTTTCCCAATGCAATTCGATGAAAAAAAAGAAATGTTTACAATTCCGGAATTTGGGCAAATACAATTGGAAGGGTTTTGTCGTTTCATTGAATACGATTTATTGGACAAGTTTGTCAAGTTCCCGAAAATTGCGAATACACAGAAGGAGGTAGAGTTTTTGTTCGATAAAAACTATAAAATAATCGAACCTTCAATCAAAGAAAAAGATGCTGTATATCAGCGTCTTACATTTTCCTCGAAATTGTTTGTACCAGCATTTTTTATTTATTGGAACAAAATAAAAAAAAAAAAAATAATATATCTCGGCGAAATTCCTCTGATGAATAACAATGGAACATTTTTAATAAACGGAAATTATCGAGTTGTGGTTAATCAACTAATAAGAAGTCCCGGGATCTATTATAGTTTGGAACGAAAACGGACTGGAAATATCTATACCAGCACTCTAATTTCCGATTGTGGAGGAAGGTTGAAATTTGAAATCGATATAAAACAAAATATATGGATTCGCATAAGCAGAAAAAAAAAAGTTTCTATTCTAGTCTTCTTTTTTGCTATGGGCCTCGATATTGAAGAAATTCTCAAAAATACTTACTATATAAAAGGATTTGAGGGTTGGGGATTAATTTGTAATGAAAAACTGAAGCATAAACTTTCGAGAAAAAAGGGTGCCATTTTTACGTTTTATGAGGAACTCGGCTCTAGGGGTGATAATAATGATTTTGTTTTTTCTGAATCTCTATCTGAGTCTCTATATAAGAAGTTTACTAATTTTCTTTCAAAAAGATGTAAACTGGGAAGGATCGGTCGACGAAACTTGAATAAAAAATTGAATCTTGAAATACCCGATAACGAAATTTTTTTATTACCACAAGATGTATTAGCTATTATAGATTACCTTATTAAAGTAAGTTACGGAGTAGGTACTGTCGATAATATCGATCATCTTCAAAATCGACGTTTTTTTTCTGTAGCAGATTTGTTAAAAAAAGAAGTTGGACTAGCTCTAAATAGGGTCAAGGTTTTAATCCAAAAAACAATGCAGACAATAGAAATGTTACGAAAAAAACAGAACAAACGGATAATGTTACCAGAAATTCCTTTAGTTTCCACTCAAATAACAAAAACATTAAAACACTTTTTTGGGTTACATCCCCTATCTCAGTTTTTGGAACAAACGAATTCGTTGGCAGAAATACTTCATGCGCGAAAAGTCAGTTTTTTAGGACCCGGAGGCTTAACAGAACGAACCGCGAATTTTCGTGCGCGGGATATTCATCCTAGTTATTATGGGCGTTTTTGCCCAATAAATACGCCCGAAGGACAAAATGCTGGACTTATTGCCTCACTAGCTATTTCTGCAAGGATTAATTTCGGTTTTTTAGAAAGTCCATTCTATAACGTAGCTAAAAAATACCAAAAAGCAAAAAAAATTGTCTATTTGTCACCAAGCGAAGACGTATACTACCGAATAGCTCTAGGAAATTGTTTGTCAGTAGATCAAAAGATTCCAGAAAAAAAAAATACGCCAACGCAATATCACCAAGAATTTCTATCTATTGCGTGGGAACAAATTCATTTTAGATGTTTTTTGCCTTTACAATATTTTTCTATCGGAGTTTCTCTGATTCCTTTTCTAGAACATAATGATGCGACCCGTGCACTAATGGGTTCGAATATGCAGCGTCAAGCAGTTCCATCGGTTCAACCAGAAAAATGCATTGTTGGAACTGGTTTGGAGGGTCAAGTTGCGTTAGACTCAGGAGCTTTAGCGATAAGTACGCAAGAGGGAAGGATTCAATATAGTGATGCTGCAACTATTGTTTCCGTTTTGAAAGGAAATACGACACAAACCGAGTTGCAGATATATCAACGTTCTAATAGCAATACTTTGATGCATCAAAAAACTCACGCTAGTCAAGCAAAATATGTAAGAAAAGGACAAATTCTGGCCGATGGCGCAGCCACGCTAGGCGGAGAAATCTGCTTGGGAAAAAATATTTTAGTAGCTTATATGCCTTGGCAAGGATACAACTTTGAAGACGCAATTCTCATTAGTGAATGTTTAATATACAAAGATATTTTTACTTCTTTTCATATCACAAGATACGAGACTACAATTTGCACAGCAGAGTGTGAGAAAATGACGAGAGAAATACCTCGATTAGCAACTTATTCACTTCGTCATTTGGACAAAAATGGTCTTGTTAGAGTAGGTTCGTGGGTACAACCGGGTGATGTTTTAGTGGGCAAGTTGAAACCCCGCTCCTCAGAGGATTTCTCCCGTTTTCCAGAGTTAAGATTATTACAAGATCTTTTTTGTACTTCTCCTATAAAAGAAACTTGTCTAAGAGCAAACGGAAAAGGTCGAGTTATTGATGTGAATTGGTCCAAGCTCCAAGCATTTTGCAAAGATGATTTGGAAAAAGGCCATCAAGATGATGATACAGAGGATATTTATGATGAAGCAGAGGATGCTTTGGAAAAAGTGTATCAACTAAATAATTACAATTTATCTAGTGATTCGGAAAAAGTCCACGTATATCTTTTAGAAAAACGTAAAATACAAGTAGGTGATAAAGTAGCTGGGAGGCACGGCAATAAGGGGATTGTTTCCATTGTATTATCTAGGCAAGATATGCCCTTTTTACAAAGCGGGATATCCCTGGATATGGTATTGAATCCTTTGAGTGTACCCTCCCGAATGAACGTAGGACAGATTTTTGAATGTTTGCTCGGTTTAGCGGGGACTCTAATGAACAAACATTATAGAATACCGCCCTTCGACGAAAGATATGAGCAAGAAGCTTCAAGAAAACTAGTTTTTTATGAACTTTATAAAGCTAGTGAACAAACGGCTAATCCGTGGATTTTTGAGCTCGAGCATCTCGGAAAAACACAAATATTTGACGGAAGAACGGGAGAAATTTTCGAGCAACCTGTAACAACAGGAAACGCTTATATCCTTAAATTAATTCATCAAGTTAATGATAAAATGCATGCACGTTCGACTGGAAATTATGCACGAATTACACAACAACCCGTCCAAGGAAAATCGAAAGGAGGGGGTCAACGACTAGGAGAAATGGAAGTTTGGGCTTTAGAAAGTTTTGGCGTCGCTTATGTTCTACGGGAGATGCTTACTGTCAAAGCCGACCATATAAGGGCTCGTAAGAAGATACTTAGATCCATTTTGGATGGTCATTCAGTACCAAAAGCCGACAGCGCTACAGAATCTTTTCGGGTACTTAGTAAAGAATTAAATTCCTTAGCTTTAGAATTGAATCACACTATTATATCAGGGAAATACTTTAATTTAGATAGAATCGAAGTCTAAATCAAGCAAAGTTTTGTATGATTGACTCACAAAAAGAACATCAAAAACTGAAAATTACATTAGTTTCTCCCGAGCAGATTCGCGTTTGGTCTGAAACCATTTTACCAAACGGAAAAAGAATTGGGGAGGTTACTAATCCCAAGACTATCGACTTAGCAACAAATAAACCAGAAAGAAACGGATCGTTTTGTGAACGAATTTTTGGACCCGTGAAAAGTAAAAAGTGTGCTTGCGAAAACAAGTTCGGAGAAGATAAGAAAGGCTTCGCCTTTGTTGACCGTAAAAAGACAAACGACTCCGGTCTGTGTGAACATTGCGGGGTTGAGTTTATGGATTCGCGAATTCGAAGATATCGAATGGGATACATTAAATTGGCAAGTCCAGTGACTCATATCTGGTATATCAAGCGTGTCCCCAGTTACATCGCGACTCTAATAGGAAAACAAAATTCCGAAATAAAAGACCTAGTATACTGCAATGTGTGATTTTATCAGAAGTTCCAATTATACAGAACCAAAAAAACTGTCATCCTTTTTTTTAGGATGCTCTTAAGTCTGACATGTTAATCCTTATGAGTAGCATGAAGCTTAGATTTCAAAACAAAAAAAATTGAAAAAGAGATTTTAGTCTAAGGTTGAGATATTTCATTATATCGAACTGCTTTTTTTGGCTTCGCTCAAATAACACATATTTTCGATCTTGGAATCAGCCGATTTCGTGGAAACTACCTCGAAACACATTATTCCGGGCAAAATGGTTTTCGAAGTCTAGTCATTGCATATAGGCTTTCGTTAGTCTTCTAGCCATCGAAGTAGAGCAGAAACCTAAAAGATCCAATAGAACGAACGACATAAACAAACCTTATGAGTTAGTTTCAGACGAGTCGAAACTTTTTTCTTTGAAAAAAGATGGGAAAAGACTGCTCAAAATTTCTATAGTTTTTAGTTTTAGGCAACAAACAAGATCGTTTACTTAGAACTTGAGCAACGAGTAACCTTTTGGTTAGTTTTTACGAGAAAAAAGTTTATCAAGACTTTTGATAGTGACTTGAGCCGGATGAATGGTAACTTTCACGTCCGATTCTAAGGGGAGGATTCTAAAAAACCTATCTAAATCTTTTTCTTGCTAGGCCCGCGGTTAACAAACCTACTATATTGCGATTCCGGGGTCTATTACAACACGGGGAAATTACATCCTGGATGGAAATTCTGGTCCCTTATATTTCTGGTTGGAATTTTGTAGAATTCCAAGAAAGAGAATTAGCTACCGGGGGAACCAGTATACAAAAACAACTAATTGGATTAAATCTACGAGCTCTTCTAAATCATTCATATATGGAATGGAGGAAGCTCTTAAAGAATCACCGAATCCAAAAGAGAAAAAACAAAATAGAAAAAAGAAAGAATTTTTTGGTCAAACGCATAAAATTCGCTAAAAACTTGATACAGGCAAAAATAAACCCGGAATGGATGGTTCTATGTCTATTACCAGTTCTCCCTCCGGAACTACGACCTATTTTTGTTTTGGGTGAACAAGTTGTTGTTGAGTCAGATTTTAATAAACTTTATCAAAAGGTTATTCTTCGGAATAAGAATCTTCAGAATAGTTTCGAAATACAAGGGGGTCCTTTCTACTCAACAGGAGATTTCCTGACACTTCAAAAACGATTACTCCAAGAAGCTGTAGATGCGCTTCTAGATAGTGGTAAAAGTGGACAACCAAGGAAAGACCACTTCCGTAATAGGCCGTATAAATCGTTTTCAGATGTTATTGCGGGCAAAGAAGGGAGATTCCGCGCAAATTTACTTGGAAAAAGAGTGGATTACTCGGCGAGATCCGTTATCGTAGTGGGTCCTTCTCTTGCATTACATCAATGTGGATTACCCCGTGAACTGGCAATCAAACTTTTTCAACCTTTTTTAATTCGTAATTTAATTGGCCAAGGCGTTGTTGCCAATATAAGGGCTGCTAAACTGTTAATTCAAAGAAGGATACCCGTTGTTTGGAAAATACTTCAACAAATTCTATTAGGACACCCCGTATTGTTAAATCGGGCACCTACTTTACACAAATTTGGAATACTTGCGTTTCAACCTATTTTAGTAAAAGAGCGAGCCATTCGTTTACATCCGGCAGTTTGCACAGGGTTTAATGCAGACTTTGATGGAGATCAGATGGCTGTTCATTTACCTTTATCAATAGAAGCAATTTTGGAATCTCGTTTACTGATGTTTTCTCATACAAATCTTTTGTCTCCAAGTAATGGAAGTCCTATTACTAAACCAACACAAGATATGCTCCTTGGACTTTATATATTAACAACTGAGAAGCCCCGAAATATTTCGCAATTTAGGTGCCGACCATCTAACCCAACAAAGAAATTTTTACCAGAGGCAAATTTGTGTTTCTGTAATTATGATGACGTGTTCATAGCCTATCAAAAAAATCGAGTATCTCTAAAAAACCCTTTATGGTTTAGATGGAAAGTAGTAAATGGAACTATTCTTACCTCAGTAGACCAAGAAGTTCCCATTGAATTTCAATATCAATCCCTGGGTACATCCCAGCAAATCTATGAACATTATACAATCCAACGAGCTCGATCGGGAAAAGTCCTTACTATATACATTCGAACAACAGTAGGCCGTATTATTTTCAATCGAGAAATCGAAAATGCTTTTCTAGCTTTTTCAAAGCTTTCAGAATCCCCTCGAGCAATGCCAGTTTTTTAAACCAAGTCTGACACGATGTTTCTTATGATTCTTTAATTCATGCAGCGCTAAACAAAACTGTGGGAAGCCCGCGAAAAGAGGGCTGAAATACTTTGTTGAATTCCGCTGAGAAAATTTTGGAGGTTTCTCTTTATGAAACGAAAAAAACAAGCCCGTTTTTACAATAAAGGAATGGATACAATCGCAATGAAAGAGTTGATTAGAAGATTAATTGATCGCTTTGGAATGACTTGTACATCGCATATTTTGGATCAATTGAAAACTTTAGGCTTTTACCAAGCTACTAATGCATCTTTCTCATTAGGAATTGATGATCTTTTAGCAGCCCCGTCCAAGGGATGGCTCGTTAAAGAGGAAGACCAACAAAGTTTTTTCTCGGAAAAGCAAAACCTTTATGGCAATTTGCACACGGTGGAAACATTACGGCAATTAATGGAAAGATGGCATATTACAAGTGAATATTTGAAAGAAGAAATGCATCCAAAATTTCAAATAATAGACTCCTCGAATCCTGTTTACATGATGTCCTTCTCAGGAGCTAGAGGAAATAAATCTCAGATTCATCAATTACTAGGTATCCGAGGACTAATGTCAGATCCCCAAGGAAAAATTGTGGATCTACCCATTCAAGGCAATTTCCAAGAGGGGCTCTCGTTAACGGAATATATTATATCTTCTTACGGAGCTCGTAAAGGAGTTGTGGATACTGCTGTACGAACAGCAAACGCCGGATATCTTACACGTAGACTTGTTGAAGTAGTTCAACATATAGTTGTACGCAAAATAGATTGTGGTACGACCGAAGGTATTTTGTTCAGCCCTATTCAAAGCCAAAACCAAATAGACGAGACCGCTTTTTTACAAAAAATAACAGGTCGTGTTTTGGCAACTAATGTATATATAAATCGAAGGTGTATTGCCACGCGCAACCAAGATATTAGTTATAGACTTGCTAATCAATTCAGAAATCTTCTGATCCAAACAATATCTATACGGACCCCCTTTACTTGCAAAAGTCTATCTTGGATTTGTCAATTCTGTTATGGGCGGAATCTTAGTCACAACAATTTGGTTGAATTAGGAGAAGCGGTAGGTCTTATTGCAGGCCAGTCTATTGGAGAACCGGGAACTCAATTAACATTACGGACTTTTCATACCGGAGGAGTTTTTACGGGTAATATCGCAGGAACAATACGAGCCCCTTTCAATGGAAGAGTTCACTTTAATTCGAATTTGGTTTATCCTACGCGTACTTTTTTGGGACACCCCGCCTATATGTGTCGTAAAAATTTATTTCTAATTATTGATGATGGTGGCGATAAGGTGGATTACTCCCTCATTCCACCTAAAAGTTGGCTTTTTGTTCAAAATTACCAATACGTAGAATCGGAGCAACTTATTAGTGATTTTCGAACTAACACCTCTTTTTTAAGAGAAAAGGCACTTAAACATGTATATTCGGAACTTAGTGGAGAAATGCACTGGAGTGCTTTGGTCTGGCATGCGCCTAAATATACACGGGGTAATGTTCATTTGACACTTGGAGTGGCTCATTTGTGGACATTATCGGGAGGTATATACAAACCAAGGACAGTGCTTTTTTTTCCTTTTGCCCAAGATCAAGATCAAATAATTTTTCCACTTTTTCTTACCAAACAGAAAAATTCTTTCGACTCTTATGTAAATCAAAAGCAATCTAATCACGTTTACTTTCAATTTCCTGAAAAAGAAGAAAAAAATATATTTATCGAATCAGAACAAACTAAATTAAACAAAAACTCTATCTCTGTCCCGATTTTCTTAGAGAATTTCAATATTCAAGGTAAAAAACATAAAAATCAACTCCTAGTTCCTTTGTTTTATGCTTCAAAAAGAAAAAAAAGCAAAAAGGAAAATAAAGTTTCTTCAAAAGGTTTTCTGAAGATATCCAGAAGTGGTTTTTTTCCTAGAAATGTGGTTTTTTTTGTATGGAATAACTCCCAATACAAGACTCCTAGCTCAGAATATAAGGATTTACCCAACAAATATGCTCTCATCCCCGAAGAAGTTTTTTTTTTCGAAAAATACTCACCAAAAATGATAAAAAAAAATAGTATTATTCGACCAGATACACAAATAACCATTAAGAAAAAAAGTAAAATAGGTGGACTAGTTCAAATTGAAAAAAAGAAAACAAGATTTGTTATGAAAATATTACCCGGATATATCTATTTCTTTAGGAAGAAAAACCAAAAAGATTGGCGTACTTTTGTATCCCCCAGCCAGAACATTCTGGAGTATTTTCGACCTAACCGGACCTATTTTCAAATGATCAACAAATCTCGCAGGGCAAAGTCTTTTATTTTACTTCGAACTGTCGTGGAATATATAAATAATCCTAATCCAACGAATAAAAAAGTGCCTTTTTGCCCAGATCTTTTGAGAAAAGAGGACGATTTGCAAATTCAAGTGAGCGATTGTTTCTATAGGGGTAAACAACCCCAAAAAGGTATTCATTTAGTCCGGACTTGTTTAGCTCTGAATTGGGAACAATTAAATTCAGTAGAACTCGAGACTTCTATTTCCATTACTTCCATACAAACAAAGAAAAGTGTAACCGATATGATTCAATCTAGTTTGAGGAAACACGCTGCCCGAGGGCAAAAGCAAGATCAAATAAGTTTCAAACCGACATTTCCTCCTAGATTGGCCCAATCTAAATGTTTATCTTCGAGCGGAAATATTCAATTAACGAGCGAGTATATAACAACTTCTCATTCCTCCTCATATAATAGGAGGGACAAAAATATGTCTTTTCTTATTCTATTACCAACTGATTGTTTTAGAATCAATTTCTTCCAGAAAGAAAAAAATGACGAGGATACACGAAATAAATTCAATTCAACCCCGGACATACCTTTTATAAACCAGTTTGTGGATTTCTTGGGTTATTTACATAGCATCGAAAACTTCTTTTCATCTTCTCGTTTATTAAACTCTAAGACTTCGTTTAACAAAGATTTCAAAACTTTTGGATTTCGCAAATGCTATATTTTGGATGAATCTCGAAAAATTCTACAATTCTCGAGAGTGAATCGTGTTTGGAATCCAAAAAAGAGGAGATACAGATATTTGAAAATCGAATATCCGACAATGAATCTTGGACAATTATTTTGGAAAAATTTCGATATTTCCAAGAATGAGTCTTTTTCGGAATCAGGTCAAATTATCGCTGTTCGCGAACAATCGTTAGTAGTACGATTGGCTAAACCCTATTTGTCCACTCCAAAAGCAACTATTCATGGTAATTTCGCAGAAATTATTAATCAAGGAGACCCTTTAATAACTTTTTTCTATGAAAGGTTCAAAGCTAGTGATATAACTCAAGGTCTACCTAAAGTGGAACAATTGGTAGAAACACATTCAAAAAATCCTGTAGTCCAAAATATAGAAGAAAATTTCCGCATATGGAACCAAGATATGACAAGAACTCTTGGGAGTTTTTGGGGTTTATTCATAAGTGCTAAAATAATTATGGGACAGGGTCGGATTCATTTTGTTGACCAAATCCAAAAGGTTTATCAATCTCAAGGAGTACATATTTGTGAAAAACATATAGAACTTATTATACGACAAATGACCTCAAGAGTGCTCATTTCGGACGACGTAATGTTTAATGTTTTTTCACCTGGAGAACTTATTGGATTATCACGAGCACAAAGAATAGATCGTGCTTTCGACGAGGCAATCCACTATCAAACCAAATTACTAGGAATAACAAAGGCATCTTTTGATACTCCAAGTTTTATATCAGAGGCTAGTTTTCAGGAAACTGCCAGGGTCTTAGCTAGAGCTGCTCTTCAAGGTCGGATTGATTGGTTGAGAGGACTGAAAGAAAATGTGATTCTTAGTAATATGATACCCGCAGGTACTGGAGAAAATCCAAACTATTCCTTGTTTGCAAGAAGCAGAAACAAAAATACAAGGATACAAAAGATCAGCTTATTTAGCAAAAAGCAAGAAGATGTTTTTGTTTATGAAACAAAATTTTCTTTGTTTCTGCTTCCGGAAGTACATCACGATTTTTCCAGAAAGAAAAAGGTTTAAATAGATCAAACTTTTGCTTTGTTTTTTGTTATATAATTAATGACAAAAATAGCAAATAGGGCCGAGTCAATACATGTACTGTTTTCAAAAAGGAAAGAATAGATAATCCAGAAGATAGTTAGTAGATTCCGTTGGAATAGTTCAAAACTTTCTATTTGAAGGAAAAAGCAAATCGGAATGGGTGTATTGAAAAAGAATATTTTCAAAGACATGATCAAAGTAGCCGTTCATCTCGGACATAAAAAAAGTGAATGGAACCCTAAAATGGGATATTATATTTTGACCGAGTGTAGAAATCGACATATTATCAATTTAGTCCAAACAGCTCATTTTTTATCCGAAACCTGTGATTTTGTATTGGATGCTGCAAGAAAACGAAAAGAATTCCTCATAGTTGGTACGAGAACTTACGCTGCCGATTTAGTAGCATCAGCGGCTAAAAAAGCGGGTTGTCATTATGTGAATTACAAATGGCAAAGTGGTTTGTTAACGAATTGGTCTACTACAAAAGAGAGACTTGAAAGATTTAGAAATTTGAAACAAAAATACGATTCGGGACTTTTTCATCGACGACGTACGAAGAAAGAAATTGCGTTGATTGAGAAACAATTAGCGCTTCTACAGCAATATTTAGGAGGAGTTTTGTATATGAAAAAGCTACCCGATATCGTAATAATTGTTGATCAACAAAAAGAGTCTACTGCTGTTAGGGAATGTAGAGCTTTGGGTATTCCAATAATTGGTTTAGTTGATACAAATTGTGATCCAGATTTGGTTGATATCCCAATTCCAGCTAATGATGATGCTCGAGGATCCGTTGGGTTAATTCTGAACAAAATAATGTCAGCTGTTTCTTACGGCTACAATACTACTAATAAACAACCAAATTTGAAATTATGAAGTTAAGGGTAATTTTGAGATTCATAACGTCACTTTATTAAGATAGAATTTTTGTGTTAGAATTGTTTTGTTTGTTTGAAAAAATAAAAACTTAGCAACTCTCTCGTTTTAGTTCTACTCATTGAGTATGATTCAGAAATTTGTCTTTTTCAACCAACGAAAGTCCTTCTAACTTTTTTGATCTAAAAGATAATATGCACATTTTTCAAAAAACTATTAGTATACTTAACAATTTTGTAGATATTTCGGACGTAGAAGTAGGCCAACATTTCTATTGGCAAATAGGCTTTTTCGAAGTTCACGGACAAGTGCTTATCACTTCTTGCTTTGTACTCGTTGTTTTATTGAGTCTAGCCATTTTAACTGTTCGAGACCCACAAACTATTCCAACAAGTAAGCAAAATTTTGCTGAATATATTCTCGAATTTATTCGAGACTTGGCCAGAACTCAAATAGGAGAAGAACAATACATTTCCTGGGTTCCTTTTATCGGAACCTTATTCCTATTTATCTTTGTTTCAAACTGGTCAGGTGCTCTTGTTCCTTGGGGGGTTATTAAACTCCCCCACGGCGAGCTAGCTGCACCTACAAATGATATTAATACTACGGTTGCTTTAGCTTTACTTACATCAATAGCATATTTCTACGCGGGTCTTGCAAAAAAAGGATTAAGTTTTTTTGGGAAATATATTCAGCCAACTCCAATACTTTTACCCATTAATATCTTAGAAGATTTTACGAAACCCTTATCACTTAGTTTTCGACTTTTTGGAAATATATTAGCTGATGAACTGGTAGTTGCCGTTCTTGTTTCTCTGGTTCCTTTAATTGTTCCTATACCCGTGATGCTCCTAGGATTATTTACAAGCGGAATTCAGGCTCTTATTTTTGCAACTCTCGCTGCAGCTTATATAGGTGAATCGTTGGAAGGTCATCATTAAATGACTGTACTGCTTCATAGGAGCAACGTTTACATCGATATATCAGGATCTAGATCTATTTGCAATAAACGAAAAAGCAGTGTTAGTCGGCCGGTATTATATAGGCAGTTACTCGGTTTGGTCTATGGGCTAGTTGTGAATTAGATTTTGGATTCCCGTACTGAATTGTTTCTCTTTGCAGCACAAAATATATAAAATATAACCCGGGCGGAAGAGTGGACAAAAGCGAGTTAAACAACCGAAAAACTTTTGTATTATCAACAACTCAAAAACTTTTTTTTTAGTGAAAGGAGATTACTATGAATCCTATTATTTCTGCCGCTTCTGTTATTGCTGCTGGATTAGCTGTGGGGCTTGCTTCTATCGGACCCGGTGTTGGTCAAGGTACTGCTGCAGGCCAAGCCCTAGAGGGTATTGCAAGACAACCGGAAGCAGAAGGTAAAATACGAGGTACATTGTTGTTAAGTTTAGCCTTTATGGAAGCTTTGACTATTTATGGGTTAGTTGTAGCGTTAGCGCTTCTATTTGCCAATCCTTTTGTTTAAATTTTGGTATTCAAAGTGCCCCTACCCCACCTCGCTGGTTTAGTAGGGGCAGACAATTTTTCCAACAAGAGATTACCTCTTTTATTTGTTTTTTCCGTGCTTATTCCAGTTCCAGCGAATTTTTGCACTGGAATAAAGATTTTGTTTTTAACAAAAAACTTTTTTATTTATATCTATAAGGGGGGACTATATGAAAGGAATTGCGAATTCTTTGATCTATTTGAGCTATTGGCCTTCCGCTGGCAGTTTCGGGTTCAATACCAATATATTGGAAACAAATATAATAAATATCACCGTGGTACTCGGTATACTCATCTATTTTGGAAAGGGAGTGTGTGCGAGTTGTATTTTTGGGTAATACGGCTGAGACTAATCAGCTGCGCGGCAAGAAAACTGCATAATCTCAACGAATTACTTCTAGATGAGAAATATAGAAGAACTACAGCATTTCGTAAAACAAACAGTAGTTACCTGGAGAAAATCCTTGAATGGTTAAAGCGGAACTGCTTGAAGTCGGGGTATAACATAACAATAACAAGGTGTATTCTTTCCACCTGCTTTGTCAAATTTTTTTAAGAAAGACATCGTTAAAGATTTTCTCGATATATAACATTCATATCTATGAAAAAGATTTCACCTATCCACCTGATTTCTCGAACAAAATTTGTTTTTAATGGTTGACAACCTACACAAAAAAGTGTTATTCAAAAAAACCAAAAGAGGAAAAAAAAGAGAACTTAAATACTAAGATAGAAACAACTTTGTCAAAAAAAAATCCCCTTTGACATAAGAGCCTTCAAAGCTAATATTTTAGTTGGTTTGTTATTTATCCAAATAGTAGAAAGAAAGGCAGGCTTGGTACCTTTAAAAAGGAAAAAATCAAGCGGGAGAGCCGAATGAATCGAAAGGTTCATGTTCGGTTTGGGAAGAGATTAATTATTCTAACTTAGCAATATTTTCAAGAATAGCTGATCCACTTTCATTAAGTAATCTATTAGATAACCGTAAATCCAAAATTTATAGTACTATTCAAAATTCCGAAGAATTATGTAAAGGAGCGCGCCATCAGCTTGAAAAAGCGCGAGCTCGTTTGCAAGAAATTGAAATGAGAGTCGATGAAATTCGAGCAAATGGATATTTACAAATCGAACAAGAAAAAGAGGATCTCGTTCAAGCTGCTTCAGTCAATTTAAAACAATTGGAGGATTCTAAGAACGAAACTGTTTCTTTTGAACAACAAAAAGTAATTGATCAGGTCCGGCAGCAAGTGTCCTATCAAGCATTACAAAAAGCTTTAACGTTTATGAAAAATTGTTTAAATACTGAATTACATCTACGCATGATCAACTATAATATTGGCCGGCTTAGAGCCAAAAGAACAGGACAATTTTTGTAGTTCTTACAGGTGGTTTAATTCTTCTTTTTTTTTTTTAACCAAAGCGGAAAATATTTTTTAGGAGGAATGATGATAACTATTCGACCCGACGAAATTAGTAGTATAATACGTGAACAAATCGAGCAATATAATAACGAAATCCAAGTGGTTAATATGGGCACTGTTCTTCAAGTAGGAGATGGTATTGCTCGTATTCATGGTCTTTACGAAGTAATGGCTGGGGAGTTGGTTGAATTCGAAGACAGTACAGTTGGTATTGCTCTAAATCTAGAAACCCAAAATGTTGGAGTTGTTTTAATGGGGGATGGCTTGACAATTAAAGAAGGGAGTTTTGTGAAAACAACGGGGAAAATTGCGCAAATACCAGTAAGTGATGCTTTTTTAGGTCGTATTGTAAATGCTTTAGCCCAACCTATTGACGGCAGGGGGCCTATTCCTGCTTCGGAATTTCGCCTGATTGAATCGCCCGCTCCCGGTATCGTTTCAAGGCGTTCCGTCTATGAACCTCTTCAAACGGGACTTATTGCTATTGATTCTATGATTCCCATAGGACGGGGTCAACGAGAATTAATTATTGGGGACAGACAGACCGGTAAAACCGCCGTAGCTACGGATACTATCCTCAACCAGAAAGGTCAAAATGTAGTATGTGTATATGTAGCCATCGGCCAAAAAGCTTCTTCTGTAGCTCAGGTAGTTAACATGCTACGGGAACGTAGTGCAATGGAATATACCATTGTTGTGGTTGAACCCGCGGACTCTCCCGCAACGTTACAATACCTCGCTCCTTATACAGGAACGGCTTTAGCCGAATATTTTATGTACAAGAAAAAACATACATTAATAATATATGATGATCTCTCTAAACAAGCGCAAGCTTACCGGCAAATGTCTCTCTTATTACGAAGACCGCCTGGCCGGGAAGCTTATCCAGGAGATGTGTTCTATTTACATTCCCGTCTTCTGGAACGAGCAGCTAAATTAAATTCTCAGTTAGGTGAAGGTAGTATTACTGCTCTACCAATAGTTGAAACTCAAGCTGGAGATGTTTCAGCTTATATTCCTACAAATGTAATTTCTATTACTGATGGACAGATATTCTTATCTTCTGACCTATTCAATGCGGGGATACGTCCTGCTATTAATGTAGGTCTTTCTGTTTCTAGGGTGGGTTCCGCGGCTCAGATAAAAGCAATGAAACAAGTAGCGGGAAAGCTTAAATTAGAATTAGCTCAAACTGCAGAGTTAGAGGCGTTTGCACAGTTTGCCTCTGATCTTGATAAAGGCACTCAAGATCAATTAGCAAGAGGTCAACGGTTGCGTGAGTCACTCAAACAGCCCCAGTCAACTCCTTTAACCGTAGAGGAGCAAATAGCTACTATCTTTACTGGAACGAACGGATACCTGGATAGATTCGATATCAGGGAAGTTAAAAAGTTTCTAGATCAGTTACGAGAATATTTAAAAAAGAAAAAGCCTCAGTTCGGAGAAATTATCCGTACCACGAAAATATTTACGGAAGAGGCGGAAGCTCTTTTGAGAGAAGCTATTAAAGAACAAACCGAACTTTTTGTAGTTCAACAAAAAAATTAACTACTTTCTTAGATTAGGCCCAAAATCCTGAGAATCAGATTGGAAAAAGAATACGCCCAATAGGAATTGAACCTATACCCAAGGTTTAGAAGACCTCTGTCCTATCCATTAGACGATGGGCGCTCTTTCTTTATCTTGTCACCCGGGGGATATCCCCGAGTGACGCTTTCTAGTTCTAGTTGGCATAAAAAATTTCGGAGTTTTTTGAATTTTTTGGAAAATATATCATGGAACCGACCGAGTTGAATTCTTCAAAATCAACAATCGTTTTAGAACCTTACCTTTTTAGTTAATTTTATTCAATAATGATTTTTTATGAATAAGAAGCGGGTAGCGGGAATCGAACCCGCATCGTTAGCTTGGAAGGCTAGGGGTTATAGTCGACATCTTTCGAATGTCTCTAATTCAGAACCGAACATGAATTTTTCAATTCATTCGGCTCCTTTATGGAAGATTTAGGCTTGGAGTACCCGTACCAAATCTATTTAACTTTTTGTTATCCATAACATCTATGTTAGTCTTTTTAAGCTATTTTATTTTCATACAAATAAAAGCCTAAGAACTTTCTAGATGATCCTTACGAGAAAATATTATTTGGTTTCTGTTTCTTCTCGTTACTTCGTTCTCTATTTATAGATATTATGTTCTTCAGGAAACCAAAGTCCATCGAGTACAAAGCAAAGTTGATAACTGAAGTAAACTAAAGTTATTGTTTCGCACTTTTTTGCTTTAACTTGAAAGATAGAAGAATCAAACAAGTTGAAGATTTAGTTACGAAGAACTAATATCTTTGGATTTCCATAGAGCTTCTTAGTACATTCGAAAGAGAAATGAAATCTTCCTTAAAAGTATTCTGTTTCGTTTTATTAGAGCCCACGAGGATTCCATTTACGAGAAATTCCACTTTTTTGTAGAGAAGGATCCTACCTATAAATAGAACTTTAATACGCTCAAAAAGATAAAAAAAAGTCAAAGACCTTTTTACTATTTGAGTAAATATTGGAACGAGTCACACTTTTACCACTAAACTATACCCGCTTATATTTGGATTTTCATTTCCACAGCAATTCTTTGGCCATTTTCTTGAAAAAATGACCCCAAAAATGGAAAATCACAAGTTTATCAGAATCTCCCTTCTCTGGAAATGTAAGATTTTTGAAAAAAGCTAGTAAGATGTTTCCAGAGAGGGTTTTTCTTTTTACTTGAATTATAGATTGCCTTTACGAATTGCTAAGAAAAAAATAACTAAAGGACCAGTTATTACTGCTATAGTCAGCATAGTCAATTGTGCAATAACCTCTATGTTCATAAAACTATTATCAACTCGATGAAAACTATTTGTATTTTTATTAAGTTAATCATAATCAAAAATAGAATTTTTTCGAAATATCCTAACCTGTTTAGAAAACTTAGAGCCTTCAAAGATTTCGATTGTTACAATAAAAAGAGAAGCTTGAAAGTAAAATGAAAAAAAGGATAGACTCGATGATAACGCAGAGGCGAGGATAGAGATTATATTTTATATATTTTCTAAAACAACTTTTTTCCGTGATAAATAAAGACTTCTTCCATCTAGGAGAGATGGCTGAGAGGACTAAAGCGGCGGTTTGCTAATCCGTTGTACGGATAATCCCGTATCGAGGGTTCGAATCCCTCTCTCTCCGTTTAGTTACTTTCATTTAATTGGAAGAGAAAAAGATTTCACCGAAAGAACTACGAGCTTTCTTCTTTACGGCCCGGATTACGCCCCGGATCGTTGGATAGAAATCCGAAAAGAAAAAGGGAAACAAAGAATATTACTACCGTATAAACAAACACCTTAAGAGTAAGCATTGCGCAATCTCCGAGGTCCTTTTTTAATCTAAAAAAGGGATAATATAGATCAGAATTCAATTATTTCATTTAATAATAATATATAGCAATTAAAAGAACCAATTAAATAGAAGAAAGTAAATAGAATAACGTAAATAGAATACTTTTATGTTCCCCGATCTTTTACAAAATACAATTTTTTTCTTTTATCCAAACTGTTAACAATTTCAATTTATGAACGGCGAACAAAAGCCCCATCTCTATCTCTTCCTTCTTTCAATTAAAAAACTGCTAATCTGCAAATTTCTAACGAAAACTTACAGCAGCCTGCCAAACAAAAGCTAATAGAAAAAAGAACACCGGGATAATTGGCATCACATCAATGATTGGATCAAAACTTGCATATGCCTCGGGTAATTTGCATAAAATAAAATTACTCCAAAGAACAAAGGCGTTTGTGACAAAAAATTTGAGCATAACTGGTATCTCCTAAATCACTTAGTTTCTTTTGAATTCGCGTTTCTAAATCCGCTTAGGCTTTTATTGACAATATTTCATAAACTATTCTACTAAATCTAATAGAGATTGACCAATTTTTAGATCTTTTGTTTCAGATACGTCCAAGCTTACGATACGGCCAAGCACTATCTTTGGTTTATATGTATCAATGAGCCTATTAGGTAGTTCTTTTTTTGTTGACAAAACGAAAAAGAATCATGATAATGTGAATTTACCGGCTGGCTGTAAGGCAGCAATTTAGCTCTTTACTTTAATTGACAACGAAAAAAATCAAAGAAGTCCAACGGATAGTCGAAGGTAACGCATAATAAACTATAAAGTCTTAAATAGTTCCAGGTTCGACGATTCGATTCCATTTTTTGGTGAGATTTTATGTTCATGAGTAGTCGTGGTTAATCAAGAAATTGGGGCGTCGCCAAGTGGTAAGGCAGCAGGTTTTGGTCCTGTTATTTCGAAGGTTCGAATCCTTTCGTCCCAGAATTATTGATCCTTTTTGCTTTTTTTTTTAGGAGATCTCCTGTAAAAAAAGGTCAACCAAGAACACATAAGTTGCTCTTGGTTGACAACTTCCTAAGAAGTTAAATATTATGATATTATGATGAACGATTGTGGGCCCCTATCGTCTAGTGGCCCAGGACATCTCTCTTTCAAGGAGGCGGCGGGGATTCGACTTCCCCTAGGGGTACGAGAATAAAGGTTTATGGTTTATGGTATGATCCAATAAAATATCTATGCTCCGGGGTCGATGCCCGAGCGGTTAATGGGGGCGGGCTGTAAACTCGTTGGCGTTAATGTCTACGCTGGTTCAAATCCAGCTCGACCCAAAAGAAAGAAACTAGACCCTGTATCTCTAAAATTCTGTCACCTCAAAAATCTAGACTACTTATCCAAGTAAGAAATGAAGGGGGATTGTAGTTCAATTGGTTAGAGTACCGCCCTGTCAAGACGGAAGTTGCGGGTTCGAGCCCCGTCAGTCCCGCTCTACAGAATTAATCAAAATATTTTTTTTAACTAATTAGAAAAGGTATAAATAAATTATAAAAGAGCCTGCTATCGGGATCGAACCGATGACCATCGCATTACAAATGCGATGCTCTAACCTCTGAGCTAAGCAGGCTATTAATTTTCTAGCGCTAGCTATTCTTATGAGTCAATTATGCAAGAAGAAACTTATCAGAAAGACGAAACAAGTGTTTTTCGATATATTGATCTTGATCGTTATATATTGATCTTGATCGTTTATAACTAACTTCTACTATTGAATCGTCTCTACATGGACATTATTTGCATAATAGTAAAAAGATAGGATAGAATCAAAAGGGCTCTACTTTTTGATTTATCTCCCGACCCCGGAAGATAGTTAGTCAATGATCTGATCCAAAGAGGTCGTTCAGGCGTAAATCATAGAATGAAAGGTACTTTTGTTTTAGAAAAAAAGGGGATATGGCGAAATTGGTAGACGCTACGGACTTGATTTTCTTGAGCTTTAGTTGGAAAGCCTACTAAATGGGAGCTTTCCAATACAGGGAATCCTAGGGTATCCGAATAGGTAATCCTGAGCCAAATCCAATTTGAAGAGATAGTCACTAGTCTCTTTTCTTAAAAAAAAGGGGGGGGGGGGTAGGCGCAGAGACTCGATGGAAGCTATTCTAACGAACGATTCTTAGTAAACCAAAACCGGGCTTTAATTTGGAAAAAGGCGGAAAATCTTGATTAGTATAAATAAATATGATTGAACGAGAATAAAGGTAGAGTCCTTTTCTGCTAGTTATAGTTTATTATTATAGCACCAAAGCAATTTGGAGTAGGGAGAAAATCCGTTGGTTTACGAAACTGTGAGGGTTCAAGTCCCTCTATCCCCAAGCCCGGTTTTTAAAGACCAAAATTATCGTTGCTTTCGGATCGGGGGGGGGGGGTTCCTTCCTCGATAAGTTATATATATATAACTTTCCAAAAAAGGAAAAGCCAAGAGTAGAGGACTTCAAAATCCCCCCCGGAGCCGGGATAGCTCAGTTGGTAGAGCAGAGGACTGAAAATCCTCGTGTCACCAGTTCAATTCTGGTTCCTGGTAACTATATATATTTTGATGCCTTTGATGTATCCTCCCCCTAGAAAATCACAAGGATTATCTATCGGTTTCTACTTTTGTCTAGTTATTGGTGGAAACATTCTTTATTGCTTCATTCCAAGAAATGTGAGCAGTTACATCTTACCCTATGCTTTGAAGGGCTTGATGCGCTTGTTTTTTAGATTCACGTTAATTTTTTGGTTTGTTAGTTATTGGTTCAAATCAAAACTGTTTTTTTGTTTGTCTTATACAAACGTCTAATCCAATCGGGGCCTATCACGCTTCTCACGATTTGTTGAAAAATTATTCAAGAACAACGAAAAATGAAATCTTTTGGACTGGACTCTTTAGGGGATGAATGAGTACAAATCTGGTAAACGTCAATGGCACAAATAGTCAATGGCACAAATAAAATAGTCCGGTGTGTTTAGGGCTATACGGGCTTGAACCGTAGACCTTCTCGGTAAAACAGAATCAAATTTGTGTTATCTCAATGACTCGAACTGTTTTAAGAACCCAACATGCACTTTTTTTGCGTTCGGCTCTTTATTATTACGTGAGGTTGCCCTTCTTTTCTTTCTCTATTAGATAATAAGTTGGCTCCGTATGCTTGAATTTTTGTTTCGCAAACAGTCCCAAAGTTTCTCCAAAGACCTTTTTTGACGTAGGCCTGTCTTACTCCGACATAGAATAATAACTTAGTTCTCTTTCGCTAAAAAGTCAAAGAACAGTACTAATGATCCTTTATACACCTAAAAGTTCATAAGGCGAAAAGAGCTTATTTTGAAAACCTCGTATGTATTCCTTATGCTCGACATTTCATGGATCAAAGATTGACCATATCAAAAAGATAATTATCCGATAAATTTTTTTTGAGTCATGCTTTTTTCCTCTCCTTAGACTTTTGGAAAGTAAGACCTTTGTACTTTTTATCTAATATAAATAAATCGGATGAATTAAAAAGCTCTTTAGAAAAGCACTGGCGCACGTGTAAACGAGGTGCTCTACCGACTGAGCTATAGCCCTGCGATTTTTATCCACTATACTAAAATAAAACCTTTTTTGTCAAGGTAAAGCTTATTCCAAGGAAACCCGAATTTTTTGGTAACGGGACATATATGTTTGACTATTTGATTTCGTATAAAATTGTTTAACAACCCTTATTTTTGGAAAAACCTACTTAACTCAGTGGTTAGAGTATCGCTTTCATACGGCGAGAGTCATTGGTTCAAGTCCAATAGTAGGTAAAATTTGTCTGAAATTTGTAAATCAACACAGTGAGTATTCTGCTTTAGAGAGTTGCACCCCCCCCCTTTTTTTTTTCAAGGGGGGGGGGGTCTCCGGGTGAAATGTTCTTTTTTTAGTTGGAAGCGGAGGAAGGCTGCGGTGGCAGAATAGCGCTGATAGCCTCTAATCGCGTTCTAGCTCGTTTAACCGCGAGCTCGGCCTCGATTTTTTGTCTTTTTCCTTCGGCCATATTTAAGCCCGCTTTTGCCTGATTAAAAGTTTCTTGAGCCTCTTGTTGATCAATATCAGCACCCTTTTCTGCGTCATTTACCAATAAAAGCACTTGATTTTTGTCTATCTTAGCAAAACCACCCATCAAAGCAATAGTAGACCATTGCCCATTAATACGTATTTGCATAACTGCTATATCTACAGCAGTAACAAGTGAAGCATGATTTGGTAATATACCGATCTTGCCACTATTGGTTGATAGTATGATCTCTTTTACTTGGGAATCCCAAACAACTCGATTAGGAGTTAATACACGAAGATTTAAGTTCATTTTTTATTTGAAGTAAGTTGATAGTTTTCACGGCATTTTATTCATGAAGATATCACCTCATCAATATTACCGACCAAGTAAAAGGACTGCTCGGGAAGACCATCTAAATCTCCAGAAAGGATCATTTGAAAACCTCTAATTGTTTCGATAAGACTAACATATTTGCCAGGAGAACCTGTGAAAACCTCTGCTACAAAAAAAGGCTGTGATAGAAAACGTTCAATTTTTCGTGCTCTTGCTACAGTTAAACGATCTTCTTCTGATAATTCGTCCAATCCAAGAATAGCTATAATGTCTTGAAGTTCCTTGTAACGTTGCAAGGTTTGTTTGACTCCCTGTGCAATTTCATAATGTTGTTCACCCACGATTTCGGGTTGGAGCATAGTAGATGTGGAATCCAAAGGATCGACCGCGGGATAGATTCCTTTAGCAGCTAATCCTCTTGATAGTACAGTAGTCGCATCCAAGTGTGCGAATGTTGTAGCGGGCGCGGGATCTGTCAAATCATCCGCGGGTACATAGACGGCTTGAATTGAGGTTATTGATCCTTTTTTTGTCGAAGTGATTCGCTCTTGCAAAGAACCCATTTCTGTGCTAAGGGTGGGTTGATAACCCACGGCCGAAGGCATTCTTCCTAATAAAGCGGATACCTCCGATCCTGCTTGAACAAACCGGAAGATATTATCTATAAATAAAAGTACATCTTGTTCATTAACATCTCGGAAATATTCTGCCATAGCTAGGGCAGTTAAACCAACTCTCATACGAGCTCCTGGCGGTTCATTCATCTGACCATAAACCAGAGCTACTTTGGATTCTGCAATATTTTTTTCATTAATTACCCCGGATTCTTTCATTTCCATATAAAGATCATTTCCTTCACGGGTACGTTCTCCTACTCCACCAAAAACGGATACACCCCCGTGCGCTTTAGCAATGTTATTAATTAACTCCATAATTAGTACTGTTTTACCTACTCCAGCCCCCCCAAAGAGTCCTATTTTTCCTCCGCGACGGTAGGGAGCTAAAAGATCCACAACTTTAATACCCGTTTCAAAAATGGATAAATTGGTATCCAACTGGGGAAATGCAGGAGCAGGTCGATGAATAGGAAATGTTGTATCTGTATCTACAGGACCTAAATTATCAACGGGTTCTCCCAGAACGTTGAAAATTCGTCCTAGAGTAGCCTTCCCTACTGGGACACTTAGACAAGCTCCCGTATTAATTACTTTCATTCCTCTAGTTAAACCGTCTGTAGCACTCATAGCTACAGCTCTAACTGTGTTATTTCCTAATAACTGTTGTACTTCGCAAGTAACAGAGAAAGCTCTATCATCTTTTTGACCTTTCACTATCAAGGAATTGTAAATATTAGGCAGATTGCCCGGGGGGAAAGATACGTCTAGCACGGGACCAATTATTTGGGTAATTTGGCCTATACTCGTTTCGCTTTTTGTAGAAACAAGAAAAGTGTTTTTTGTTTTCATAAAATCCACCAAGAATAAAATAGTATATATCTATGTATATAGACTATTTTTGGCTTGAAAAATCAAATAGCCCATATCCAGTCAGATGAAGAAATCAGTCAACAATCAAACTACTTGTAGCCAGCTTTATTCTAATATTTCTAGTAGGTCCAGAATCTATTTTTGTCATTCAAAGTGTCTACTCCTGTATTTCAAAACTCTTTTCAGTAAAAAAAAAACCTCGAAAAATTATGTCGATTCGACTTTGAATTTACAATTAGGTTGCATTATACTAAAAGAACAACCTAAAATGAAAGTGTATCTAGCAAATCTACTTGTCTCCTGACCATGTTATTTTGTTTTATTGCTTATTTCTATTTCTCTTAAAGGACCTATGTCGAGCAGACCTCGTATTTGTAAGAAAACAGATTTGACTAGTTTTAGGGAGGGACTTATGTCACCAAAAACAGAGACCAAAGCAAGTGTAGGATTCCAAGCTGGTGTTAAAGATTATAGATTAACTTATTATACTCCGGAGTATCAGACTAAGGATACTGATATCTTGGCAGCATTCCGAGTAACACCGCAGCCCGGAGTACCGCCTGAGGAAGCAGGAGCAGCTGTAGCTGCTGAATCCTCCACCGGTACATGGACCACTGTGTGGACTGATGGACTTACCAGTCTTGATCGGTACAAAGGACGATGCTACGACCTTGAGCCTGTTCCTGGAGAAGACAATCAATTTATTGCTTATGTGGCGTATCCGTTGGACCTTTTTGAAGAGGGTTCCGTGACTAACATGTTTACTTCCATTGTAGGAAACGTTTTTGGATTCAAAGCTCTACGGGCTTTACGCCTGGAAGACTTACGGATTCCTCCTGCTTATATAAAAACATTTCAAGGGCCCCCTCACGGTATCCAAGTTGAAAGAGATAAATTAAACAAATATGGACGCCCTTTATTGGGGTGTACTATCAAGCCTAAGTTAGGTCTATCGGCCAAAAACTATGGTAGAGCCGTTTATGAATGTCTTCGTGGTGGGCTTGATTTTACTAAAGATGATGAAAACGTCAATTCTCAACCATTCATGCGCTGGAGAGACCGCTTTGTTTTTTGCGCGGAAGCTCTTAATAAAGCTCAAGCTGAAACAGGCGAAATTAAAGGGCATTATTTAAATGCTACTGCAGGTACATGCGAGGAAATGATCAAAAGGGCAGTATTTGCAAGAGAATTAGGAGTTCCTATTGTCATGCATGACTATCTGACAGGAGGTTTTACCGCGAATACTAGCTTGGCTCATTATTGCCGAGATAACGGCTTACTTCTTCACATTCACCGCGCAATGCATGCAGTTATTGATAGACAAAAAAATCATGGTATGCATTTCCGTGTACTGGCTAAAGCGTTGCGCTTGTCCGGCGGGGATCACATTCATGGTGGTACTGTAGTTGGTAAACTTGAAGGAGAACGAGAAATCACTTTAGGTTTTGTGGATTTACTTCGCGATGATTTTGTTGAAAAAGACCGAAGTCGTGGTATTTATTTCACCCAAGATTGGGTATCTATGCCGGGCGTCCTGCCTGTAGCTTCGGGAGGTATTCATGTTTGGCATATGCCAGCTCTAACTGAGATTTTTGGAGATGATGCAGTACTCCAATTTGGTGGAGGAACCTTGGGACATCCTTGGGGGAATGCACCCGGTGCTGTAGCTAATCGAGTTGCTTTAGAGGCTTGTGTACAGGCTCGTAATGAAGGGCGTGATCTTGTTCGTGAAGGTAATGAAGTGATCCGCGAAGCTAGTAAATGGAGTGCTGAACTAGCTGCTGCTTGTGAAGTCTGGAAGGAGATCAAGTTTGAGTTTGCTCCAGTGGATACGGTGTAATTCAGTGCTTTTATACTAATAAGTAATCATTTCTTTTTTGAAAGCACCAAGATCCGGGTGGGTTTACCCCGCCCGGATCCTTATCAATATTGTGCTTTTCTTATTCTAAAAAAAAATGATGAAGTCCTGTTTTCTTAAAGCGGAAAAAAGAGTTAGGTTTATTTCCAGGAGTTAGTAGCTCAGCGGAGAAGAGCACATGGTTCCGGACCATGAGGTCAAGGGTTCAAATCCCTTCTAGCTCAGATTCTAGTAGAAATAGATAAATATTTCTTTTTGTCACAGAGATGCTTTTTTTCATCAATGAAGAACTCTATGAAAATAAGACTTTGCTTCAAAAAACTCGCTTTTCATGGAAAACGCGATATTCTCGTTTTTTTTTTTTTATTTGAGTATGAGCATGCAAAATCTTGCCCATGAATAATGGACAATGATAGAAAAAAAAGAAACAACTTTCTAGATTTCGTTTTCTATGGAAAATTCTAATTTATTCTCCTTTTTTGTACCTTTAGTAGGTTTAGTTTTTTCGGCGATCACAATGGTGCTTTCTTTTTTGTATATCCAAAAAGATGATCTTCAGTAACTTTGAACAAATCAATGTCGACAAAAAATAAGACCTTTTTTCTGTGATTATGAGATTACAGAAGAAACTTTCCGAAATTTCGTAAGAAGAGAAGAAATACGAAGGAAGAATTAAAAATTTGATAAAAAGCTATTACAAAGCTTGTGAAAGGAATAGCGGCAAATCCTTTAGCTATTTCTTTCACTTCAATACAATGGAATAGAATATGATTTCTATGAATCATCAAGCGAAAAGGCTCTGGATAGAACCAATCAAAGGTTCTCGAAGAAAAAGTAATTTTTTCTTTGCTTCTATCATTCTGGGAGGTGCATTAGGTTTTTTACTGGTTGGATTTTCAAGTTATATAGGTAGGAACCTGGTACCACCTTTATTATCTCATCAAATACTCTTTGTTCCACAAGGAATCGTAATGTGTTTTTATGGTATTGCCGGTCTATTTTTTAGTTCTTATTTGTGGTGTACGATCCTTTTCAATGTGGGAGGTGGTTACAATAAAATAGATGAAAAAAAAGGAATTCTATGTTTTTTTCGCTGGGGTTTCCCAGGGAAAAATCGTCGTGTTTTTTTACGAGTTCCTCTGAAAAATGTTCAGACTATTAAAATGGAAGTACAAGAAAGTCTTTTTTATAGCCGACACGTTCTTTATATGAAAGTGAAGGGTTTACCAGATATTCCTTTAGCTCGTACTGGTGATCATTTCAATCTAAGCGAAATGGAACAAAAAGCTGCAGAATTAGCGCATTTCTTGCGCGTGTCTATTGAAGGGTTTTGACAGACAGAAACGCTTCCCCCTAAAAAATTGTCTAAAAAAAAATGTTTGATCAAAAAAAATCAGATATCAAAGAATAGACGCTTTACAAAAGAAGCTATTCCTAGAATATTGAGGCGAACCTTTTTTAATTGTTATTTTGAGTACAAAAAGATTTTAGAATTTTATATGGGTTTTATACCTCATTCTATAGTTCGTACTTTATCCCGACTTAGAACAGAACTCGCGGGTGAATCAGGTCCGTTAACTTTTTACGAGCTGGAAGTGGCAAAAAAAAGAGCATCTGTTTCTCTACGATATCTTACATGTTTAATTGTACTCCCCTGGATTATTTCTATTTCACTACATAAAAGCGTGGAATCGTGGGTTACTTTTTGGTGGAATGCTGATTCTTTCAAAATCTTGGATTTTTTAAAAGAGGGAAACATCCTAGTCAATTTTGGTCAAATCGAAGAGCTTTTGTTTTTTGAAACAATGGTCGAAGATTGTTCAGAAACATTTTCAAAAACCAGTTTTAGAGAGATTCAAAGCAAAACTAAATGGGTCAAACTGTACAAAAGAGACTGTATCCAAATAATTACACATTTATTCACAAATCTTATAGGTTTTGCTTTTCTAACTACTTTTCTTTTTATGGGTCATAAAAAATTTACCATTCTTCTTTCTTGGATTCGAGAATTCTTCTATAGTATGAGTGATACGATGAAAGCTTTTTCAATTCTTTTAGCAACTGATCTATGTATTGGGTTTCATTCACCCCACGGTTGGGAACTGCTCATCTATTGGTTTTCTGAAAATTATGGATTTGCGCAGAATTATCGAATTATATCGAGTCTTGTTTCCACTTTTCCGGTTATCTTGGATACAATTTTGAAGTATTGGATTTTTCGGCGTTTTAATCGTATATCTCCTTCGCTTGTAGTAATTTATCATTCCATGAATGAATAAAAGCTCATCCGTTTGAATCACTCAAATAACCACCGTTAGGTTTCAAAAAACAAAAAATAGTCAAATCAGAGATAGAGAAAATCAACTCTCTTTCAAAGAAAAAAAGCTGAAATGAAGAATTTCATAATTAACCATGAAAACAAAAAAATCTTATGATAAAGTTACAAGGTGGGTAACTCCGCCAATTTTGATGTTAATAATCATACATATAATAACTGGGGCTTGTAGTTCAAATGCATATCCTATTTTTGCTCAAAAAAGTTACGAAAATCCTCGAGAAGCTACTGGGCGCATTGTATGCGCTAATTGTCACTTGGCTAAAAAATCCGTAGAGGTAGAAGTTCCACAATCTGTACTTCCTAATAGCGTTTTTGAAGCAGTAGTGAAAATTCCCTATGATACACAAATCAAACAAGTTTTAGCCAATGGTAAGAAGGGAGGTCTAAATGTAGGAGCTGTTTTAATTTTACCTGAGGGCTTTGAATTGGCTCCTCCAGAGCGTATTTCTCCTGAGATCAAAGAAAAAATGGGTACTCTCAATTTTCAGAATTATAGCCCCTCCAAAAAAAATATTATTGTAATCGGTCCTATTCCGGGCCAAAAATATCAAGAAATTTTGTTTCCAATTCTTTCCCCGGATCCCGCTAACAAAAAAGAAATCCACTTCCAGAAATATCCCATCTATGTAGGGGGTAACAGAGGAAGAGGCCAAATATACCCCAACGGGAGTAAGAGTAACAATACGGTATATAATGCTTCAGTAACCGGTAGAATCAGTCAAATATTACGTAAAGAAAAAGGTGGATACGAGGTAACTATTGAAAATATATCGCAAGGTCGATCTGTAATTGACATAATTCCTCCGGGACCAGAACTTCTTGTTTCGGAAGGTGAGTTTGTTAAGGCGGACCAACCACTAACAAATAATCCTAATGTGGGTGGATTTGGTCAGATAAATGCGGAAATAGTACTTCAAGACCCTTCTCGAATTCAAGGTCTTTTAGGATTCCTAGCATCGGTTGTTTTGGCGCAGATTTTTCTAGTTCTTAAGAAGAAACAATTTGAAAAAGTTCAATTAGCTGAAATGGAATTTTAACTCAGAAATCTAACGGGAAGTTAATAACTATAGAAGTATAATTCTTATTCGTGGGCGAGATGCCGACCTTACCTGTTTTTAGGTAGGTAAGGTCGTTGGGGTTTTTCCTTTATAAGCTTTTTTGTCCATTTCGGACGTATATCCCATTAGAGAGATGAACCTAATCCGGAATAGGAACCATAGAAAAAGATACCTATTAAACCAATTACAAGAATGCCAGCTACAGTGCCTACCAACCAAAGAGGTATTCTACCAGTAGTATCCACCATTTCTCTTACTCCTTTACAAAATTTAGTAGTCATACTCAAATTAGAAAGAGTCATACATAAATAATTATATGTTCTAATTAGATTGTTTTGAAAGGAATAAGAATTTTCATCTTTAATTCTAATTGAAAAAATAATTGGAAAATAGAACAGCAAGTACAAAAATAAGTAACAATCCCCAGTATAAGCTGGTACGATTTAATTCCACACTTTGTTCATTCGGGTTTGTTTGTGTCATAACTTTAATAATTGAAACTTCATCGTTGGATGAATTGCATTGCTGAGATGGATCCCAAAAAAAACACTGTAGGAACAGCTAGACCGTGAACCGCTAGCCATCGAACGGTAAAAATTGGATAGATTTTTTCTGTAGTCATTAGTTCCTCCTAAAAAGATTTAGTAAATTGTTCAAGTTGTTCTAATGAATTGAAACGGTCAGTTATTAATGGAACCTCCTGTTGGTTTTCTGTAAAATACTCGTTTGGTCGAGGGCTACCAAAAACATCATAGGCTAAACCTGTACTGACAAATAACCAACCTGCAATGAATAAGGAAGGTATAGTAATACTATGAATAACCCAGTATCGAATACTAGTAAGAATGTCCGCGAAGGAGCGTTCTCCTGTATTTCCAGACATATACAACTCCAAAATTTGATTTATTCAAAATTCAAAGGGAATTAATCCCGTACAAGATATAAAATCAAAAAGGGGAAATATCAAAACGAAAACCTAATTTCTTTTTGAGTGTGTATGTTATATATAGATAGAACGTGTCTTTGAAGTATACTGGACCAGTATAATCAGCCTTTTCCTGACACAGCAATTTTGAAAGGAGAAAAGAGCCGAGAGACATTGAATTTGATCTTTTTTTTTTTCAAAAAAAAGAATCTCTGGAGTCTCTGAAATTAGTTGTATTCGACAACTATTGATCAAAGAGGACGATTTGACTAACAAAAGATATTAGGTTGAATTTTATATAAGTCGTATCTTATTTAAACCAAAAAATAGAATTAATGTAAAAAGAAAAAAAATTAACAAAAAACAAAAATAACTAATTAGAATAGCCATGGAAACACGGAATCCAATATATAAGGTACATATATTTAAGAGGCAATTATCTAAATTGGAAAAGATTGCACCAAAATATACAAAATAAGCAACAAGAATTTCTAGGTTTTTTTTCTTTTTTTCTATGAGATGAAATTTCTTTCATATTTTTGCGAAAGAAAACGGGGTGCTTTGCTTTTACCTCTCATAGGTTATCTTTAGCCCGCGCCTCTCCGTCAAATTATACTAAAAAATAATAGATCTATAGAATATTTCTAGTAAATAAAATCTCAAGTTTTTTTTTGTAAAAACAAAAAGAGGGGATGCCCCAAAAACCTTTTTGGAATTGATTTAGTCAAACTACTTGATATAGCTATAATGGGATATAGCTATATTTTCTACTTTTTGCTTTAATTGAGATGGTTGAAACTTTACTTTCGGGAATAGTTTTAGGGTTGGTTCCTATCACCTTGGCCGGGTTATTTGTAACAGCATATTTACAATATCGGCGCGGAGATCGATTAGATATTTGATTCAATAACTTCTTTCTTTTTATTCTCATTTATAATTTCAAATAAATAATGAATGGTTGCTCAGGTCTTTGGTAAGGTCTTCTTTTTTTGTCAGTTTGGTCCAAAGTGAAGTGGATCAAATTCTGAAACACGCCCTGTAGGATTTGAACCTACGGCATCAGGTTTTGGAGACCTGCGTTCTACCAAGCTGAACTAAGAGCGCTTCTTTTCAATAAAGAAAGGCAACAACAGAGCAGATAGAGGTTAATCCCTTTACTGGCTCACTAGCCAAAAATACAATATAATTGGGTCAAATTAGAGGGTAAACTATAAGTAGGGATGACAGGATTTGAACCTGCGACATTTTGTACCCAAAACAAACGCGCTATCCAAGCTGCGCTACATCCCTTTTTTGGAAATCATTTTTGGAGTGGTAACAATTTGATTGTAATAAAAAAAATACTTGTTTGCTCTGCTTTCCTTCCAGTATTTTTTAGTCCAGCATCTTTTAACAGAGGTTGTTTCAAACACAGCAGATTAATCTATTTGAAATATTTATTCAAGTAAGGAGAATGTTCTATGCAAGATATAAAGACATATCTTTCAACAGCACCCGTTTTAGCGACTTTCTGGTTCGGTCTTTTAGCCGGTTTATTGATTGAAATTAATCGTTTTTTCCCTGATGCTCTTACTTTTTCTTTTGCTTTTTAGGCTGGTTTCTTCCCAACCTGTTTTCTTGTCAATAGTCAAAATGGTTCAACCCTTTTTGGAGCTTGGGAGTATATGTGGATAGTGGAAGATTCATTTTCTAAATGTTACAAAAAATATGAGAAAAATATTATCTTAATATTACCTTTATCTTATGGAAGAACTTTTTAAAGTAAAAAAAGCCAAAAGAAACAGGTTCGAGAACCCGAGTGGGAAAACATTTTCTTTTACTGATTGAACAAATAAATAGACTACTATATTAAGTTCATGCCGGCGAAAGCGGGGGCGCGAGTTGTGGTTTTTTTGGAATGTTTTGCTTGTACCCAAGAAGGTGTTCAAAAAAGATTTCCAGGTGTTTTTAGATATATAACTCAAAAGAATCGACAGAATAAACCAACTCCACTGGAACTCAAGAAATTTTGTCCTTTTTGCTTGAAACATACCGTTCACAAAGAGATAAAAAAATAAAAGCAGCTCTTTTTTGATCTTTTGATAGAAATCAAAAAAATGGTATTTTACCAAGAAACCTCTATTTTTTAAAGGAATAACATTTGAAAAATTAATGAAATTATGTCTAAGCAATCTTTTGATTTTAAGCGATATAAGCCGGAGGCACCGTCTGGTAGTCGTAAACGTCCACTCAAAAAATTTAAAAAACCTATTAGAATAAAATCAGAGGATCAGATTAATTATAAAAACGTGAGTCTGATTAACGGGTTTATTAGTCAGCGAGCAAAAATATTATCTAGAAAAGTTACTAAATTAACTTGGAAGCAACAGCGTCTTATGTCTGTTGCTATTAAACGAGCTCGTATTCTATCGTTACTCCCGTTTATAGTCAAAACAAAATTCAAAAAATTGTACTAAAAATAGAGTCTAATTCACCTAAATAAGCAAAAAAATTGAAAAAATATATTTCCTCTCGTAATCTTTATTGCTTTTTTTTTTTCCCGGAGTGAATCCCCGGGGGTTGGGCTTTGCTTATGTCATAATTTTTTGAGAGAAAGTAGAAAAAAAAGGAGTACATAATGTAGCTATTTGCGCAAGGTTTTTACGATTTTGGGACAGCCGGTTTTTATACATACAATATACAAATTGGCTATAAGATAGCCCCGAAAATCGGACTGCTGCATTAATTCGAGCAATCCACAAACGACGAAAATCCCTCTTTCTTTTCATTCTATCTCGTTCAGCTGAGATTAGGGCTCTCTTTTTCTGTTGCTTAGCAACTCGGAATTGCTTGGAATGGGATCCTTGAAAGCCTGAAGCAAAGGTGAGAATTTTGTTTCGGCGTCTTCGGGCGATAAATCCGCGTTTGACTCTGGTCATTTTTGTATGATATATTATGTATATATATATTCAAAAAAAAAAAGGTAAACTAGCTCTTCTTTTTTAGAACAAAAATATTCCAACGGCTTTTGCTACTGTAACTCTCCCAACCAAAAAACCTTTCCTTTTTTTATAAGGAGGCAGGGGGTGGGATAGGACCAAAACAAAAATTATGGGTTTCTTCGTTAAAATGGTTCTTTCTATAACGAAAAGTTCCTCTCTATATGTCGGAGCTAAACAAAACGCGTTTAATTTTTGGTAACTCGTATGATCTACCGTTACTTTTACTCCAAAATTGAAAAGTTCTGAATAATCAGAGACAAGATTTATTCATACAGTAACGACATCGAATTATGCTTGAGAGTTCGCCGGGTTGCTGAACTTATTGTTGCTTTTTTATTATTGAGCAGACTTTACATTATGCTTTTTCGTTTTGCATTATTCCCCGCTCCATGGCTTGATGACCATTCGCTACCAAGGAGGAATTGCTTTTCATTTCTCATATGATTGGATTTACACCAAAAGAAACCATAAATTTCATCTCCTTTAGGACGGATGAGAGACTTGAACTTTGGGATAACGAATAAAGCTCTTCTTGGAAGAATATTCTTTGTTTTTCCGTTTCTAGTCTAAACGAGCCGCACATACACCCTAGCACATACTCCTCTCCGCTGAGGACATCCTTGAAGACCGCGGTATCCTCTTCTCTTTTTCTTTTGACGTCTCGTATTTTGAATAAGTTGTGAAATTGTGGGCATGTCGTTTTTTTTTTTTTTAGAAATTTACTGGTTAAAATTGATCCTAACCCACGCATTAACAAACAAAAATGTTTATTCTTTGCTTAAAAAGGTCAATCGACTGAGCTTAAAAAGGTCAATCGACTGAGCTTAAAAAGGTCAATCGTCTGACGTTGGGGTTTCGATTTTCTTGTTTTTATTGTCTGTTTTGTCTTTTATTTTTGGCCGGCCTACAAAGACCAATCGCTTGACTTTGGGGTTTGGATTTTTTCGTCTTCTTCTTCTAGTTCTTCTACCTTGTTGTAAAAAGAGATTGGGGACTATTTCGAAACCTTCATTTCCTTCTTCTGGAATTTCAAAAGGAGGTTCTTCCATGTTTGGTCTCCACCTTGGAACCCCGATTCTGTCAACAAGACCAAAGTCGATTGCTTCTTCTGGTGACATAAAAGTATACACATCAAGCGCTTTTTCAATAAACTCTGCATTTTGAGGTGTTCTCATACAATAGCACTGTACAACTAGTTTGCGTAATTGTTGAACGAAATAGGCGTTTTTAATGAAAAGCCAAGCTGGTACATCGCGAAGAAAAGCCCTTGGTTGGTGGATCAGTACTCTATTGTGGGGCGCTGTATAACGAAAACTGTAGGTCCCCCCGCTTAAAAGTAAAGTTGCTGTTGAAGCAACGATTCCAAGGCCGATTGTATATATTATTTCTTTAAGTTGAAGCATCGCATCAAATATACCTAGACCTGGTACTAGTGCCCCACCGCAAGAATTAATATAAAAAAAAATGGTTCTATTTCTGTATTCAGCTACATCGGTAAAATAGTAGTAATGTAAAGTAGTCAAAAGCAAACCTGCAATATTGCTAGTAATAGCTTGGCCCAAAAAAAGACAACGGGTTATGGACATTATATCGGTTGGAGTAGATTATAAACAATCCCTCTCAATGAACCGCACGTGTACTTTTCCCTACATACGGCCCTTGTTACTCGGAAAGCGACGAGTCGGACATATACTCGATTTTCTGTCGCAATGCTTTGCCAAAATTTGTTATTTTAAGGAACGGAAAACCCGTTTCGATTATGAAAGACTATTTTGGACTACTTCTTGACGCGCCTATTTCGGGTTAATTCAGATCTGATTAAATTACGATCTCATTAAACAACAAAAGGCACAGAGTAATTTGCTTGTTCCCGGGATGTTTTTCATAAAAAAATCTTTAGGTTTTGACTCTACTCCTATACAAAAACTCCGTTATTCCTCGAATTTATAGTGTAAAGAATTTCATGTAATTTCGGATTTTCTTTTTTCTAAGGATTTTTAGATCAGTTTATAGATATAGATTTTGAAGTGTATAATCTAATCTAAAACTACTAAAAAAATTCCAAATCGGGCGGAGCCTTCATTAATTAATATAGACTAACCCTGGATTTATAGAATCTATATGATTCCCCAATTGTGTCTTGTTTTTCCTTCCTTTTATTGGATAAATATAAAATACTTTATGCGCTGGGTGATTTTTCAACGAGAAAAACAATCCAATAAAGTAAAAGTCACCCTTATACGGCAAGGGATGAATGGAGATTTTCCATAAAACCTATATGGGATTCAAGTCACACTATAAGTCAACCCATTCTATATTTTGTTTTTTTGCTTTTTTCTTGTCTTTTTTTTTTCTTTTTTTTTTTTTCACCGTTTCTTTATCTTTATTTTCTCTTGTTTCTTTATCTTTATCTTCTTCCGTTTCTTTATCTTTCCAGAAATCAAAAGAAAATTTGGTCCATAATTCTTTATCTTCTTCTGTTTCTTCTTGATCTTCTTCTGTTTCTTCTTGATCTTCTTCTGTTTCTTCTTGATCTTCTTCTGTTTCTTCTTGATCTTCTTCTGTTTCTTCTTGATCTTCTTCTGTTTCTTCTTGATCTTCTTCTGTTTCTTCTTGATCTTCTTCTGTTTCTTCTTGATCTTCTTCTGTTTCTTTATCTTCCCAGAAAATTTCACTCGCTCCAATATCTTTCCAGAAATCTTCACTCTCTCCAATGGGTGTGTCCTTCCCCGATTCGATATGTTCTCCAAAATTCATGCTAGTGTTTTTTTTCCTTTCCTTTACCAAAGTAAAGCGGGACCACTCTTGCATAATATTAAAAAAAGTTTTCGTATTTTGTCTAAGGACTCGTTCTGGTTTTTTTTCAATTGGAAAAATACATGAGACATTACGCCTTCTTCTAGGTCTACGCGTTGTTGGCTCCTCAACAAAATGATCAGAACGAGTAGCGTCAGATGTAGAGGGTTCAGCATTATCGTTTTTTCTATTTATTAGTTGCTCTAGGTCAACCTCTTCGTAACGAACACGAAGTTTTGGAACACCAACGGGCATTTTTCCTAAATCCTTTCAATGTCTTCTCTTCTTTTTCTTCTCTCTTTTTCTTCTCTCTTTTTCTTCTCTCTCTTTCTTCTCTTCTTTTTTTTTTTTCTTTTGGTTCTTTTTGTTTTGCGGTATTTTGTTTATCTTCAAGTAAATGGAATGAAGCTTACATCACGAAAGTCATCGGTAACAAATTTATGGGAAGGGAGCTCTGTGGAAAGGAATTTATCCAAATTCCATATAAGTGGATCTCCTTTAATTTCGTAGTTAGATGACAGTGAAGCTTATTATAAATTAGTTCATTTTTTCTTAACTCCTGTTCGATTAATCAGCGTAAATGGGACCAATCCTTCAATTGTGTAGTTATACGGAGAGAAGATAAAATATTTTTGCTTCTCCTATATGTTCTATTTTTTTTAATAGGTTTATTTTAAGATGACCTAACCTATGTTTTATAGAGGTAGCATCTTTTTATAATGTAAGAAAGTTCAATCTTCTATTTTTTTGCTTTTCTAAAAAAAAGGGGGGTGCTTCTATGGGTTTGCCTTGGTATCGTGTACATACTGTTGTTTTGAATGATCCTGGTCGTTTAATTGCCGTGCATATAATGCATACAGCTTTAGTCGCTGGTTGGGCCGGTTCAATGGCTCTGTACGAATTAGCCGTATTTGATCCATCTGATCCAGTTCTTGATCCTATGTGGAGACAAGGTATGTTTATTTTACCTTTTATGACTCGTTTAGGAATCAAGGAGTCTTGGGGTGGTTGGAGTATTACAGGGGAATCCGCAGTAAATCCAGGTCTTTGGAGTTACGAGGGTGTAGCCGGAGCCCATATTGTATTTTCCGGCTTATGTTTTTTATCAGCTATCTGGCATTGGGTATATTGGGATCTTGAAATATTTTCGGACCCCCGTACGGGTAAACCTTCTTTAGATTTACCCAAAATTTTTGGTATTCATCTATTTCTTTCAGGAGTAGCTTGTTTTGGATTCGGAGCTTTTCATGTCACAGGTTTGTATGGCCCTGGAATATGGGTTTCTGACCCTTTTGGACTTACTGGAAGAATACAACCTGTAAGTCCAGCTTGGGGAGCTGAGGGATTTGACCCCTTTGTTCCGGGAGGGATTGCATCTCACCATATTGCAGCGGGTCTTTTGGGCATAATAGCGGGTCTGTTCCATCTCAGTGTTCGTCCTCCTCAACGTTTGTATAGAGGATTACGAATGGGGAATATTGAGACAGTCCTATCTAGCAGTATTGCTGCTGTATTTTTTGCAGCTTTTATCGTTGCTGGAACCATGTGGTACGGGTCCGCAACAACCCCAATTGAACTTTTTGGGCCAACGCGTTATCAGTGGGATCAGGGATATTTTCAACAAGAAATAGACCGGCGAGTTAGGGCAGGTTTGACTGAAAAATTGAGTCTATCTGAAGCGTGGTCTCGAATTCCGGAAAAACTTGCTTTTTATGATTACATTGGTAACAATCCGGCTAAAGGAGGATTATTCCGGGCGGGTGCAATGGACAACGGAGATGGAATAGCTGTTGGGTGGTTAGGGCACCCTATTTTCAGAGATAAAGAGGGAAATGAACTTTTTGTCCGACGTATGCCTACTTTTTTTGAAACATTTCCTGTAGTTCTGGTAAATAAAGAAGGAATTGTCAAAGCCGATGTTCCTTTTCGGAGATCAGAATCCAAGTATAGTGTAGAACAAGTTGGTGTAACTGTTGAATTTTATGGCGGAGAACTTAACGGGGTAAGCTTTAGCGATCCTGCTATAGTGAAAAAATATGCAAGACGCGCCCAATTGGGTGAAATCTTTGAATTAGATCGTGCTACCTTAAAATCGGACGGTGTTTTTCGTAGTAGTCCACGGGGTTGGTTTACTTTCGGTCATGCTACTTTTGCTCTTCTTTTCTTTTTTGGGCATATTTGGCACGGCGCTAGAACTCTATTTCGAGATATTTTTGCTGGTATTGACCCGGAACTAGATGCCCAAGTGGAATTCGGAGCATTCCAGAAACTAGGAGATCCTACTACGAAGCGCCAAGTAGTATGATCGAATACCTTTTGGATATTTTTTTTTGAAGGATGGATTTTGAACGGTTTACTTTACTTTTTTCCGAAATTGTCTTTTCATAACTTTTCCTTTGCTCTCCGTATGGTAATAGACTTTATACTTAAATAGTACGAAAGCTATCTTTATATAAAAAACGATGTAATCTATGGAAGCATTGGTTTATACGTTCCTGTTAGTCTCGACTTTAGGTATCCTTTTTTTTGCTATTTTCTTCCGCGAACCGCCTAGAGTTACGCCTAAAGGGGGAAAATAAATCCGGAATTTTTCATTACTTTATCTTTTTTGCTTGGAGGTAGAATTAGAATACTTAGTAAGTCCCCTTAGGGGACTTACTTAAGTCTCAGTCTTCATGATCTTCAAACGGATCTTTAAGTTGTTCGGAGGGCCGCCCAAAAGATGTATATATTGCATAACCAGTTAAACTTACGAGTAAACAAGATATAGAAATGGTGACTAAGTTCGCAGTTTCCATTGGTATTAAACAAAAATCTTTTTTCCTGCTATTTACTAATATACATCAATATACGTGGTTGACAAAGTTAACAGAATTTCATTAATAAAATGATTTTTGTCTATGGCTACACAGACGGTGAATGATACTTCCAGACCCAGGCCAAAAAAAACAGGTGTAGGAAGTTATTTAAAACCACTTAATAGTGAATACGGCAAAGTAGCTCCCGGGTGGGGAACTACCCCTTTGATGGGTTTTGTAATGGCTTTATTTGCCGTCTTCTTATCTCTTTTATTGGAGATCTATAATTCATCGATTTTATTGAACGGAATTACGGTTAGTTGGGTTTAGAAAAACTAACAAAAGGACTAAATCTCAAACTTCAAACAAAATAGGGATTCAGATTTAATAAAGTTCTTTTTTTTGCGGTAAGTTTGGCCGTGTAACTTTCGTTTTAAGGATTTTTCAACATGGGTGTGCGACTTGTTCGATTTGATCTATATTAATAGCACAGAAGACTAGTCTGTTATCATCTTGCCTCGTTGGGTGTTAAAAAGTTGTGAAATTGGAAATTTCTAAAGCACGAGGTTTTTTCAAATATGTTTTTTTTTTATTTTATAAAGATCTAAACTATGATTTGTTGTTTGAACATTAAACCCCGTTATCCTTTTTTTTTTAGTACAAAAAAGAGGGGAGCTTATCCCTTTTTTTTGGAGGGGCAGGATTTGGAATTGGTTATTACCCAAAGAACCTTTTGTTCATTTAGAAATTCTTCGGGGTAGAATTGAAATCTCAAGTTTAGAATGTTTATCTATTTATTCGGATCTCAACAAGAAAATTCCTATAATTTCGTTGAAAGTGTAGTATAAATAGGAGAGTAGATCATTATAGGAGAATAGATCATTCAAAAAGCCTACAAAAGGGCCTGCTTGAATTTTCGGCAACGTAACAAAACTCAACAACTATCTCTATCAATGAAACACATCAAGATCAAAAATATCGAGGGATTTTTGCGAGTCATTTTTGCTTAAGCTGTACGAAGGGAAATTTTCATGTACAGCTTTTTTTTTTGGGGGGGGGGGGATTAACCTATCTCGATAAAGTATACGATTGGTTTGAAGAGCGCCTTGAGGTTCAAGCGATTGCGGATGATATTACTAGTAAATACGTTCCACCCCACGTCAATATTTTTTATTGCCTGGGGGGAATTACATTAACCTGTTTTTTAGTCCAAGTAGCTACTGGTTTCGCTATGACTTTTTACTATCGTCCGACCGTTACGGAAGCTTTTACTTCCGTTCAGTATATAATGGGCGAAGTAAACTTCGGTTGGTTAATTCGATCAATCCATCGCTGGTCGGCAAGTATGATGGTTTTAATGATGATTTTGCACGTATTCCGTGTTTATCTTACGGGTGGTTTTAAAAAACCTCGCGAACTAACTTGGGTGACGGGTGTCATTTTGGCTGTATTGACTGTTTCTTTCGGCGTAACCGGTTATTCTTTGCCTTGGGACCAGGTGGGTTATTGGGCAGTAAAGATTGTAACTGGTGTACCCGAAGCTATTCCCGTAATAGGGTCTACCTTGGTAGAACTATTACGTGGAAGTTTTAGCGTAGGTCAATCGACCTTAACACGTTTCTATAGTTTACATACTTTTATATTACCGCTTCTAACGGCTGTCTTTATGCTCATGCATTTTTTAATGATTCGTAAGCAAGGCATTTCGGGTCCTTTATAAAAAAAATCTTTTATCTTAGAGAAAGAATTATAAAAATAAAATCTTGTTGCCATGAATATTGCTTGTTTCAATAATTTTGAGCGAACAGTATTCTTCGGGTTGTTTTCTTTTTTTCTTAGAAAGAATTAGACTGATAAAGACAACCATAAATGGAGAAAGTGGATTATGGGGGTGTGTGACTTGAACTATTGATTAGTCCTTGCAGATATATTGGAAAATCTGCCACAGAAAAGTTATGTGTATTTCTCCCAAGATCTTCTTTCTTAGAAATAGGAAGTATCTAACCTGGGTATAATTTTTGTTCTAGTTCTCTATCTATTTTACTAGGAACCTTTTTTTCTATGGTTGAACCTAAAGTAGTAGTTAAGGGCTTCGTGAGATCTGGTTGATTGGAGGGTAATATTGTTACATTAGGAATCAAATAATAGAACTATATTACTTATCGTTTTCATAGTTGGAAAATGCATCCATTTCCTTTGTATTTTTTTTTGAAAAAGGTAACTACCGGAGTAAAGGAGGAGATCTAATGAAAAATCAAGGTAAGATTAGTAACAAGTCAAACCGTTCTAGATACAAATTTAGTAGAAATACAATTTAGAAAGTAGAAGATTATCCAAAAAACACCTATAGAGATTTGATTTTTTCAATTCAAGCTTACTTGGATAATGGACATTTAATTAGAATTCAAATTACAAAAATGATATAATTCATCTGACTCTACTACTTTTAACAAAGGATTTGGTGGATTATCAGCGAAGAAAAATAACCCTTATTTTTTTTTGGATTTATTCTTGTTTGAGCCGGATGATTCAAATTGGCATGTCCGGTTCTTTAGGGGGATAGATCAAGAGCGATCTACTTATCCCAATAACAAAAAAACCTGATTTAAAAGATCCAGTATTAAGAGCAAAATTAGCGAAAGGTATGGGACATAATTATTATGGAGAGCCCGCTTGGCCCAACGACCTTTTATATATCTTTCCAGTAGTTATTTTAGGTACTATTGCGTGTACTATGGGTTTGGCCGTTTTAGAGCCGGCGATAATCGGCGAACCCGCAAATCCATTTGCAACTCCTTTAGAAATATTGCCGGAATGGTATTTTTTCCCGGTTTTTCAAATACTTCGTACAGTACCAAATAAATTCTTTGGCGTTCTTTTAATGGTCTCAGTACCCATAGGTTTATTAACAGTACCTTTTTTAGAGAATGTAAATCAATTTCAAAATCCTTTTCGTCGTCCAGTGGCTACAACAGTTTTTCTTATTGGTACTGCAGTATCCCTTTGGTTAGGTATCGGAGCAACCTTACCTATCGAGGAATCGTTAACCTTAGGTCTTTTCTAATCTTTATATCCAACAAGAAATCGTTGGAATGTTTTAATCTTTTTCGTTTATTTGTATTTATCCGTAGTTTCTTTTTGGTTTTCGGAAAAGAAACTAATGGGTTTTGAAGGGAATGTCAAGAAAAACCCAAAGCCAAAATGGAATTAATCTAATCTTAATCTTTAGGTTAGATTAATTCCAAAACGTTTTTGGAAAAATTCCATTATTTTTTTTATAGATTTTTTGTCCAAGTCTTCAAAAGTTTTGCTATTTTGTCTGCTGTAATTGAGAAAGTCCGAGAGTCTATATATAAAGGTCTGCTGGAAACAGCTAGAGTTTTTCGAGGATAACTCTAATTGATTCATAAACAAATGTTGGAACAAAGCCTTTCCTAATTTATCCATACGAGTTAGTATAGGTAGGGCAAAAAAATCCTTAGCCCCATTCATATCTTCTTCCATATGTAATAAAGGTACTATTAAATCAATCAATTTCCAACAAGCTTCGTAAAAAGCTTCCCTAGGAGTCAATCCACCATTTGTCCATATTTCGAAAATCAGCATTTCTCGTATGTCGTTTTCACTCTTATAAGAATGAATACTAAAATTAACATTTCGAACAGGCATGCACGGAGCATCTATAGGAAAAAGCCCGTTCTTATGTCGTCTTGAACTTTGACTTGGTATTGCATATCCTTGATTTCTTTCAATTGTTAACATTACATTGAAAGGAACAGATTTAGTGAGACTAGCTATATGCTGGGTACCATCGATGATTTTTATAGAAGACGGTAATATAATGTCTTGAGCAGTTACATTTCTAGGACCAACAGTACAAATGGATGCTTTGTGAATTCCATACAACTCACTTTTCAATACAATTTCTTTCAGATTTAATAAAATGTCATGAACTGATTCTTTAATGCCCGACATAGTAGAATAATCGTGTACGGTGGTTTTTTCTATTTTTGCATATGTAATAGAAGTTCCTTCTACTTCTCCAAGCAAAGTTCTGCGTATTGCAATAGCTATTGTATTAGCTTGACCTTTCAAAAGTGGAGATAAGGAAAAACGACCGTAATGGTAACGTTTACTCTCTGTTTTGGAATCTAAACACTTCCATTGTAATGGCGATTTTGAAATTTCGAGTTTATCCCAAATCATAAGGTTTGTTCGGTATTTCTTGATCTATTATATACGTCTTTTTACAGGAGGTCTACACCCATTATGGGGAGTGGGGGTTACATCAAGCACAGCGTGTATAGGTATGTAATTTTGGTGAATTACACGTAATGCTGCATCTCGTCCCTTACCGCAGCCAGTTATCAAAACGGTTGCACGGTTAATAACAACCATACGAATAACGTTTTCGGTAGCTTTCTGAGCAGCAAACGCTGAGCCCTTTTTCGGTCCTTTAAAACCACAAGCGCCGGCGGAGGACCAAGAAATCACACATCCTAAAACATTTGTCACGGTAATAATGGTATTATTAAAACTTGCTCGGATATGGATAATTCCTTTATCCACTTTGCGTATTTCTGGCTTATTACGTCTATATCTAGGTATTTTTTTCGGTTTTGTTAGTGCCATATTGATAAACTTTCGTAGAAAAAAGAGTTGCTTAGAAAAGGATATATTTCCAGATATATATATTATATATTTATATTTATTCTTTTACAAGAAATTAACATTTATATTTATTCTTTTACAAGAAATTAACCCTGTTTTTGTTTATGTCTGGGATTTACACAAACTACAGACAGGCGTTTACCTCTCCAAATAAGTTGGCACTTGGAACAAATTTTTCGAACAGAAGCACGCACTTTCATTTTTTTTTATCCTTCGAATTTTGATTGAGTTTATATAAGTAATTTTGTAAAAGTGTTGTTTTTTTACGGTTTTTTTTTAGCTTTTAGCTTTACGAAATCTATGAATTATACGTCCTCTGGTTAAGTCACAAATATGGAGTTCAACTTTGACTCTGTCTCCTACTAATATTCGTATACTCTTTTGACGTATGTTACCCGAAATAGAGGCTAAAATTGTTTCTTGATTATCCAATAAAACTCGGAAAAATCCAGCCGGATGTGTCCGAGTCACTATTCCTTCGATTTCAACCATGTCTTTTTTTTCCATTTTAGTCTTTTTTTTATTTATTTGGTAGAACAGAATAAAGAAAATAGATATGGATCTTTGTTTTTAGAGAAAAACACATACGTATATATCTGTTACCATACAAAACATAAAAGTTCTCCTCCAATTTTTTTTTTTCTAGCTTCTCTATCTGTCATTATTCCCTGAGACGTAGAAAGAATGACAATTCCCATTCCGCCTAATACTTTTGGAATTTTAGGGAAATCTGAATAAATCCTCCAACCGGGTCTGCTAATACGTTTTAGAGTAATTATTTTTTCTCCTCTTTTCCGGTATTTTAAAGTGAAAATTAAAAAAAACTTTTGTCCGTCTTTATGTTCTCTAATATTTCTAATAAAGCCTTCTTGTAAAAGAATTCTCCCGAAGTTTTCGTTAATCCGCGTCGCGTTCACTCGTACTGTTTGCTTTTTTACCATGTAAGCGTTTTTGATAGACGTTATTAAATTAGTGATAGTATCCATGCTAAACGTTTTTCCTATTTGAAAAAAAAAAGGTAATGTCTGAAAATTGAACTATGGAACTTCCTATTACCTAGCAACACTCATAATACTTCGGGAGCCAGTGATATTATTTTTGTAAAATTCCATTGTCTCAATTCTTGAAGAACTGGCCCAAAGACTCGAGTTCCTTTTGGATTTCCTTTCTGATCAATAATAATAGCTGCATTATCGTCGGATCGGATTCTCATCCCGTCGTCACGTTGGAATTCTTTCGAAGTACGAATAACGACCGCTCTCACTATTTCGGATTTTTCCATTTTTGTATTAGGGACTACTTCTTTAATGATAGCGATAATTATGTCCCCGATATAAGCGTATTTTTGATAGGTTGTTCCTACAACTCGAATGCACATGATTTTTCGTGCTCCGCTGTTATCAGCAATATTCAGAAAAGTTTGAGATTGAATCATTTTCTTAACCCCCCTAAAAAAAAAAAGGCTATCCGAAGGATAAAAAAAAAGAAGGGTCTGCTATTTTGTAAACCAGAAACTCTCTTTTTTCTCCAACCAAGAATTTCTACTATTTTGAATAAAGCTGGCTAAATTTTCACAAATCGGGTATGCAGACACATTTTGTATGCTACATTTTGAGCAGCTTTTCGTGCTACAGATTCGGAAATTCTACCCATTTCATAAAGCATTCGACCTGGTTTCACAACAGCTACCCAAAATTTAGGATCACCTTTTCCTGAACCCATACGCGTGTCCGCCGGTTTTTTTGTAATAGGTTTGTCAGGAAATATACGTATCCATATTTTGATGCCTCGGCGAGTGGTACGAGTAATAGCCCTGCGCCCCGCTTCTATTTGTCCGGATGTAATCCAAGCGGGTTCAAGTGCTTGAATAGCAAATTTACCAAAAGAAATACGATTTCCGCGAGAGCAGGCTCCTTTCAATCTTCCTCTATGTTGTTTGCGATATTTGGTTTTTTTGGGGTTATAGTCGATGGTTCTAGTTGTTAATAGTGGAGTGATTGATAGTTCCTTTCGCTAATTCAGAACCGGACACGAGGCTTTCATCTCATACGGCTCCTAGTGAAGATTCCAAGGGTTCTTTCCGGCAAAGTATATTTATATATACTTTGTTTCTAATCAGTTAAGCAACTAAGGCTAATTTCACAGGCGAATATAGACTCTTTTTCTCTCTTTTTTTATAGGGTGATTCTAGATATCTCGAGATCCGATCTAGATTCAACTTGTTATTTTGGTTTCATTCGCCATCCGATCAAAAAAATGCATCAAATTTTGTGTTTATGGAATTTCTCAATCCATCGTCTCTATAGCTTCAAAGCAAGAATGTTTAGGTTTTTCTCCCACAGTGGAACTTAGTCCCCATTTTCTTCTAGAGCCGATTGACTTAGTTCCTATCGACGCAAAGTTCTTCTTCCGCTTCTTTAGCGGACTACACTTTGAAAGAATTCAAATGCTTTTTTCCATTACACTGTTCAAAAAAAAAACCATACATACGGCAAGTTGAACGAATACTTCATTCTTTCACCTGTTCCATATTACAATATATATAGTTTCTTTCTTGCTTCACGAAAAAAAAAAAACTTTACTCTCGTGTAGAATTTCTTATTTTCTTCCAATATGTAGAACTCAGAAATAAAAGTTCTAAGATAAGTTTGTAGATTTTTGGTAACATGAATCCACTTGTGGGTTTGGTTTTTTTTTTTACGGAAAAAAAGAAGCTTAGGTCCAACGAGTCACACACTAAGCATAGCATATTTTTTGAGAAGTCAATTGTTTTTTATTCAAACTTACATAATTAATCCGAATTGGGTTTCACTATTTTTGCAATTATTATTCTTTCATGAAGATCCACAGTAGAATTCCGAAAGTTCCGTGGATTGTTCGAACTGTATAACAACAATAGTCCATTTCAGCTCGAAGTGTTTGTAACGTAACTCTACCTATTTTGATTTTGGCTTTTCGGGTCCTTTCTCTACCGCCTAAACGACCTGCAACTTGTATACGAATACCTTCGATATCTTCTTTTTGTGCTAGTTCAACCGCTTTTTGTAGTATTTTTTTCACGGCGACCCTCTTTTCCAGTTGCTGGGCAATATATTCTGCGAGAATTTTAGCGTTTTGATATGGCTTTGACAGTATTCCTACTTTAATGTTCAATTTTTGATTTATCGGACCAAGACTCTGCCTTATTTTGTTTTTTAATTCGCTAAATTCTCCTTTTTCGTTGTTTAACAAACTAGAAAATCCTGTATAGATTGTTACATTAATCAAATTCACTTTTCTTTGAATCTCTATTTGTGCAATTCCTAAATAAGAGTGTTTCCTCTGTTTTTGAAAAAATTTTTCGATGTTTTGATTGATTTTTACGTCTTCTTGTAGAGTTTTTGAATAATCTCTATTTTGTGCAAACCAAACGGAATAATTTTTCTGAGTTACACCCAGTCTAAACCCAAGTGGATTTACTTTTTGACCCATATTTTGCTATTTTCCTTTTTTGATTTTGTGAAAAAATATCGATTAGTCCGGGCGTTCTGTCAATACAATAGTTAGATGACAAGTTTGTTTCCTTAGACAAAAAGCACGTCCCTTAGCTCTGGCTTGAATTCTTTTTGAAAACGGACCCTCGCTTACTTCGATTCTACTAATAATCAATTCTTTTTTTAAGCCCATGTTGTTTGTAGCATTGGCTGCTGCCGATCGCAGTAGTTGGAATATTGGATAACATGCTCGATATGGCAGAATTTTTAATGTATTCTGTGCTTGTACATAAGAGCAATCGCGGATTTTGTCAATCACTATGCGCATTTTATGCGGAGACATTTTGATATTTTTTGTCAACGCCCGCACTTCGGTTTTTAGTTTATTTTTCGAAGTTTCCATGAAATTTAACCCTCAAAACTTTTAGTTAATGACGAGTTTTCTTGTCTCGTTTGGCTTTATTTTTGTCTTTGTTTGGACGTTCGGGAGCAATTCTAGTAGGCGCAAAATCTCCTAATTTTTGATATAACATATTTTCTGTTATATAGACAGGTAAATGTTCTTTGCCATTATGAACAGCAAAAGTATAGCCCACCATTTCAGGTACAATAGTGGATGCTCGAGACCAGGTTATTATTATTTTTTGTTTTTTGTTTCTTTTTAGTTTTTCTATTTTAGTTAGTAAATGATTGGCAATAAAACCCTTTTTTTTTGATAAATGTGTAGCTACAAAAGCCTGTTTCAAGCTTCTTTTTTTCTTTTTCAAAGATTTCATTATACTTATTTTTTTTTGTTAAGTTGACGACGAAGAATCAAAGTATCGCTATATCTAAATATTCTTCGGGTTTTTTTTCCAAGTGCACAATGACCCCAAGGGGTCATAGGTTTTTTTCTACCTATTGAGCTTTTTCCTTCGCCTCCCCCGTGGGGGTGATCCACCGCATTCATAACTATTCCGCGTACTTCGGGTCGTCTTCCTATCCAGCGCTTTGAGCCGGCTTTACTAAAAAATTTGTTGTTTGATTGGAAATTGCTAACTTGTCCTATTGTTGCTGAACAGTTAGAAGGTATTAAACGAAGTTCCCTGGAGGGCAATCTTAATACGGCGAATCGGCCTTCTTTGGCAATTAGTTTAGCTACAGTACCTGCAGCTCTAGCTAATTGTCCTCCCCTTCTTAATATTGTTTCTATATTATGGATCGTTGTACCTACAGGTATGTTGGTTGAAGTAGATTTTTTTGAATAAAGAAAATCCCTTCCCAAGCTGTACAAGCCTCTCTCAGGGCATACAGCTTTCTGGATGTATAAATATGGATTTTTATCCATACACTATGCTTTTTGACATCCTAGGTTTTTTTTAACCATCATCTGGCTTAATGTAGCGTTCAGATTGAATGACTTTGTTAAATAACGTAAAACTTTTGATAACGTAGGAGATATAATTTTTTGTTAGCTGTATAGCTCTGATTTTGCCTCTGACCATCAAGTCCAAAATGTATTTTGTTAATTTAAGTATGCCTATATGTATTTGTATTTTATAAAACGAACTATTCTCCATATTATTAAATACCTTTTTGAAATAAAGAAAGTTCAATAAACTCAATCACTTGCTATTATTCTTCGTCAGTTTCCCTTTGAAGATGTGTAAGCTCTAGTTGCGTTAGTGATTAATTTGTAGATTTTGCTGTAAATCTAATCGGTTTTTTCGATAACGTATATTTACAATTCATACCGCACTCAAAGGTAAGGCATTTCCTAATATAATGGGGGCTTTTGGCCCTGATAGAATAGTGTCTCCGATGGAGATTCCTCTGGGGGATAAGATATAGGTTTTTTTTCCGTTTTGATAGTGTACCAGACTAATAAAAGCATTTCGATTAGGATCATATTCTACGCTTATAATTTTCCCGGGGATGTTGTTTTCTTTTCTTTGAAAATCAATTTGGCGATATAGTTGTTTATGACCTCCACCTCTGTGTCGCACAGTCATAAATCCTTGTTTACAACGACCTTTACGACGATGGTGTGTTCCTGAAATTAGTTTTTTATATTTGACAATATTATTTGAAATATTCATTCTTGTAGATATTTTTAATAAATCTAACAGCGAGAGGTGGTGGAGTATAATACGCTAGCTTTAATAACTCTCGTTCTTTACATTTCTTCTTAGCGGCTTGGCCCGTAGTAGGTATCTGGTTTACTGCTTTGGGCATTAGCACTATGGCATTCAACTTGAACGGATTCAACTTTAATCAATCCGTAGTTGACAGTCAAGGTCGTGTAATTAACACTTGGGCTGATATAATAAACCGTGCTAATCTTGGTATGGAAGTCATGCATGAGCGAAACGCTCACAATTTTCCTCTTGACTTAGCTTCGGTGGAATTGGATTCCATAGATGGTTAAAATTGATTGTGATGCTTTTTGAACGTTTTCAGTTTAATAGTACCAAACCCCTCTATCTAAGTAAGGAGAGGTTTGGTCCCTTTTCTTTGTTTGTTTAGCTTTGTTTGTATCTACGTTATATGATGATATGGAAGCGCGTACTGTTGTGGGATATAGACCTCTCCAAGAAGGATTTGGAGACATTAGATATGTGCATTTTTTGTGCATCCAGCAGGAATTGAACCCGCGAGTTCGCCAATTATGAGTTGGGCGCTTTAACCATTCAGCCATGGATGCTAGAGAAAGATCATCCGGAATAATCAATTCCTTCGATACTCAGGCCTGAAGGATAGCCAAGTACATTCTCTCAAATTTCAATCATGGCAAACTCAATAAACATTTTTCAGAAGTATGCAATGGAAAAACTTGTTGAGAGGACCGATCTTGCAACACTTGGATTTCCTGGAAGAGGTTATAAACCCATCCACATTCTAATGATACATTCCATTGACAGTTGGTTGGTGGGGCGGACAACGAAACTCTTTAAAAGAATGTCGATTAGAGAGATTTAATGGGGCGGACGTAGCCAAGTGGCTCAAGGCAGTGGATTGTGAATCCACCACGCGCGGGTTCAATCCCCGTCGTTCGCCCGGGCCAGAATATTTTGTTTGTTTGCTTTTTCAAACGAACAGATTTGTCGAATCCAATTCTGGTTGTGGTTGACGCGAGTTCGATGAAGCGCGAAGGGCACTTTTTCTTTATGTCTGGATATTGACATCTCATCACAAAAAAGGATCGTTTCGCCCTTTTCCAGAAAACCACAAACAAGTAAAAAACCTTAAAGTCCAATGGTTTATTATACGGAATTGATAGGAATCTATCTATATTTCACGTAATAAAATATAGAATTGTAAAAGAGGGAGGGCAAAAACCAATGAGACAAGAACAAAAAAGCAGGCTCGGGATCTCGGAAGAAAGTACTTTGGGAAAATGTCCAAGAGAGTCCGGAATCAAACAACTCGTATCACGTCTCTTTACCTGGCGGCTAAATTTTTTCAAAAAAAAAAAAGAATACATAGAAAGCTCGTTATTCGATCCACGCGCCTTGACCTGGTGGCTAAACTTTTTCAAACAAATACAAAGCGCTTCATTCGATCCATGGACCGAATCGATTTTGCTGAGATTTTGCACTCAAATTTTGTCCCATCGAGAACGTCTTATTAAGCTGTTTGACTTTCGAATTATCGGCGCGTTACTTTTACGGGATTTACGCAGTTGTAGTTCCAAAAAAGTCCAAATTGTAGTTTTACTTACATTACCAGTCTTTATCTATAACCTAAAAAAGAAAAATCTGATTGAAAGAAACAATTTCTATTCGATCAATCTATTTCCTACTATATATAGCTCCACGCATTTTCGAAATGAAACGTCGGAAGCCAATTTCACTAGAAATTTGTGGATTTGTTCGCACCTTTTTTTGTTTCCAAAATCTAGCCAATTGGAAAGATTTTCAAATCGATCCATAGACCATTCCGACCCTCTTAGTGCAAATTCAGGATATGACACGTGTCCGCGGAATTATCCAATCTCTTGGCCGAAAGAAGTATTGAAAGAAGACAAAAGGTATATAAAAGAGAATTCGTTTCCGAAAGAAACGAAAAGATTCATCGAGAATTGGACAAAATCAATTCGTTATTCTGTTTTTGACATATTGTCAATCGATGAATGTATGACTTTTCGTACCACTCCCGTGGAAAATTTCCAATGTTGGAAAAGACAACCAAATGTTTTTCAATTTTTTAGGGGATTAGAAAGAAAAAGGAGAGTGGATTTCTGTAAGATCAAAACGGATTTTCCAAATCTTTCCTCGAAATTGGCTATTTCATCAGATCCCGAATGTACTATGATTAGACACAATCAAAGGGATATAAACCAATTTCTTTGTAGTCGATTTCTAAACAGTTCGCCTTGGAATCTATTTTGTTCTTCATTCTGCAAAGAGCTCCTTTTCGGTTTTTGTCGATTGAAACCAATCGTTCTAAAAAGAACAGATCGATTCACTCTATCACTGACTAATCCTAGTCAGGTTTCTGCTAATACATCTGCCTTTGATATATATTATTCTAAGCTCTTCGATGAACTTCAGAAGCAAAAATTATGGAATCAGATCTTCCACCACAGAAAAAAAAGGAAGAATCCATGGCTCAATATGACTGAAAAAGAGGATGATTCTTTCGATCGAATAATCAACCAAATCGTCTCGATTCTCCCATACGGGCCTTTGGAAAATACAATACGCAATCGCGTTTGGATATTTCGAACTAAAAATACAATGAACCGGCCTTCCTTAAATTGGAGAAAAGGTCAGAAAGAATGGTTGGATTGTTTGATTATTCGAATTTCGAAATATATCAATTGTAATTTGCATGTATACAAAAGCTCCGATCAATTCGAATACTTGCAAAACTATTCGAATCATCTTGTTTACTTCGATCCAAAGGAATTATCTATTGAAGAAATATTGATTCAGATTACTTTGATTCTGTTGGATGCTCCTGAAGAAACGGAATTGAAAAACCTCTGGAACAATATCGACATTTCCAGCGACATTTCTCCTTTTGTTGAGAAACTCATTTCGGATTTGAATATTTTCCTTTCTCAGTGCGGCCCTGAGACCGAAATAGTCTATCAGTGGTGGTTTAGAGAATTTCTTATTCGAATCGTTAAACCCAAAATCCAGTGGTTGGATAACAAGACAAAAGTCTCGAAGATTGACGAAGGAACAATAGCACAATTTGTTTGGAATGAGATACCGAATCATACACAGATTATATACTTTTTTGATAATGAAAACAACCGCATGGAATTGTCGGATAATACGGATTTTTCGACGATATACAACGATCGAGACAATTGGTTGAATTCTGTAAAACTCTCGAATCAAAGCTCATCGAGGGCTGCTTTTGACAAAGCGAATACACTCCAATTTTTCGATTATTTACATCATCCTCGGTCCAAGTCCAATTATAAGAACAGATTACCTTCTTATATAGAGAAAAGGATTCCTAGCAAAAACAATCTTACATATGCACAATTATTTCGTTTTCTGCCCATCCACAACAATCTGTTTTCTTTGTCGCTTGGTGAAATAAGACCCGTTCACTCGGAGAAAGAGGCTATTTCACTCATAGAGTCACAAGTATCCAACATAAGTGGTGACAAAAAGTATTATGACTATAACTTGTCCAAGTTATTAACTCGATGGAATCCATTTGTTCGTGACAAGAGAGATATCTCCTCGGTCGAAGAGATTTCTACAATGCCTTTAACAAGATTCCAGATAGTCAATTTGGAAAATTTCCATAGATCTTTTTTTGAAGAAAACAACCCCGAGCAGTATCTGAAAAATGTAAGTTCAACCTTGAATTTGATTCAAGCTCAATCTTATCAAGATGATTTACTTTCGGAAATTTGTCCGAATAAGAACCCGAAAATGCTTCATCGGATTCCAGACGTGTTTGACAAATTTAGTTCAACAGAGAGTGTTCAAAACATAAAAGAAAACGAAGCAATAAATAAGCTTTGGAATTTATGGAAAGAGAAGCGACAAATTTTCTCATTTCATTCACCGCATTTTTTCCAAGAACTTGCTAAGAAACAAGAGATGTATAGGATCAATACTCATTTTTCCAAATGGATTTTGCTCCAAACATATATGCCATGGTTTTTTACTTCTGTATGGTGGAAATACTTTGGGGATACACTTTTCGAAACTTTTCCGGATATATTGCTATATAGCTGCGACCGAGTTGTATCTATTTGGCAAGATATTAGGTATAAATTGATTATCTTGCGGGTACTTTCTCATGAATTATGGTTCATTCTACAATCGAAATTCCAATGGATTTGGCGAAGGATTCGACTTTCACTTCGATTTCGGGTCTTGCTTCTGAATGAGTTGGTTCCTTGGTTGGTGTCTTTCGGGGAATTTGTGTTCGATGAACTCCGCACGAAAAGTTCGATATGGAAACTTTTGCGATTAGCTAGGAGGGACGGGGATTTTTGGATCGTTATCTTGTGGTTCGTCCTTATGTTTTTCCTTTTTCCATATTTTTTCGTTGTTTTCTTACACTGGATTTCTTTGCTGATACAGTTCAATTTTCTCGAGTTCGGGCTACATTCGGATCCAGCTTTGTTACGACAGTGGTGGGTGGAAATCAAAAGATACAGCGAGTACCCGAAGGATTTTTTGGAAATACCGGATTGGGCAGAACCTATCGATTTGGTAATACTGGACTTGGTCAAACCAATCCTCGAAAGAACTACTAGCACTGGTCCGCGTTTGGCTGCTATTGATACTTCTAATAGCTGTGAGTACCCGGAGGATTTTTGGGAAATACCGGATTGGGCAAAACAAATCTTCGGTTTTACTAGTGATGATGATTCTGTTTTTGCTAAATCTCAAAATTATGATTTTTTTTATTTTACTAATTTGGCTAACAAGGATGAACCGAGTTGGACGCAGTTGGATGCTCATAAATATGAAGAGGAGTTGACTTTTCGGTTCGCCTTTAGAATTCTAAAGAAAATTGTTTGCTTTTTGTCAAACCCCCGGGAATGGTTTTGGTTGCTGAGGCTTAGAATGACTTATTTTGTTATACTAATAAGTCACAAGAAGAATCCGCGCGCATTCGATCGATCTGTGACAATGTCCGACTTCGTAAGCAAAAAGCGAAACTCTTCCCTGAATTTGCCGTCTTTCTTTTCATCAAGATCTTCATCAGAGGATGATAAGAAATCGAATTCGAATTCTAATAATAATTCGAATTCTAATAATAATTCGAATTCTAATAATAATTCGAATTCTAATAATAATTATAATTATAATGAGAAGAAGAAAGAGACATTTGATCTACTTCTGCTTCTAAGAACAGAAAAAGAGCTCTCCCGAATTGAATCGAAATTGACCTACAGACATTTTGTCTCCGAAGGTTATCAAACCACCGAAGAGCCAGGGCTTATGTATTTACGATATTTAGTTGACATTTTTCAAAAAGATCTAGTGAATTACAGGTTCAATCCATTTCGTTTAGCAGAAAAATGGGTCTTCTTTGCTTTTTATCAGAGGATTGCCAAGTCTAATCAAAAAATCAATTCTAAAGCTAGAAAAACTCCTTTCTTCTTAGGGCCATCCCTTTCCAAAGGGATTTTATTGATAGGTCCTGAGGAAACTGATCGATCCTATTTGGTCCAAAGTCTAGCAGCAGACTCTTATGTTCCTTTGATAAAAATCAATCTGGAATGGTTCTTTGCTAGTTGTAAAACTTTCTCCCAAATCCATCGGACTTTGATAATGGCAGAAATCATGTCTCCTTGCGTAATATGGATCCCGAGCATTCATGAATTGGAACGGAATAATCGCACTTCTACCATAAAGAGGGAGATCTTCATCAAGAAGAAGGCGTTGCTTCATCGCTTATTGGACCATATGGATAGCTGTGATGAGAACATTTTTATTAGTCGAAGAAATATTGTTTTTATTGCTTCGACTCATATTCCTAGAAAAGTGGATCCAAATCTAATGACTCCAAATCGATTTGGTCAATTCATCAATATTCGAGTGCTTCTTATCCCCCAACGAGAAAAAGAATTTCCCATTCTTTTACGCAGGAAGGGTTTTTACTTGAAAAAAGAGTTGTTCTATCTCGATGATTTTGGATCTAGAACCGTAGGTTATACGGCACGAGACCTAGCAAGACTTGTCAATGAGGCCGTAGGGATTAGTTGTTTGCGAGCAAAATCCGTTATAGACACTAATACAATTCGATTGTCTCTTTATAGACAAACTTGGGGTTTGCAATCTATGGATCAGGGTATTGTATCCGTTCTAAAACATCACGAAAGACTTCCTTATAAGGTAGGAAAGGCTATTCTACAAACTACGCTTAGAACGAAATCTTCTCCTGTATCTATGGCAAAGGATTTATGGAAGACAAATTTGTCTTATTTGTCTAAATGGTATTTAGAACCTTCGATAGCCGAAACAACTATAAAGGAATTCACTATACTCCCCCATATTTTGGGTTGCTTGGCTGGATCAGCAGCTCGGGATTCTTGGTTGATGATATCGGAACCAAATCAAGAGAATTGGACTCCTCTCGATAGACTTGTTGAACATGATTTCCACCTAGCTTCTAGTCTTTTAGAAAGTCTTCTGGCGGAGTTTCCGTGGTTAGGAATATGCCGAGGTAAGTCTGATAATAAGAAAATCCCACTATTTCCTCCTCAGCGCAAAACGAGAAATCATCAGTATACGATGCGAACAGGGTTTTTGTCTCTAGTTACTGAAATATGTCTAAATGCTCAACTCCAAAAGAATGAAGAATTCGATGAATCGTTGGTTTCGTTTCCTCGGGTCTGGCGTCTTAGTTTTCTTCGCAGTAATCGATTTGATCCTATACAAACGCTCAACGAGTTGGGATTGTCAGAGCAGGTCAGATTGTTTCAAGAAAGGCGGATCCTCGTGAAAAAGGTTGAAAATCATCTTCGTATGCTCCAGCATAAGTCTAAGAGGTTCAACTTTCAAAAAAAGGGGGTGATGTCACAGTATAGGAAGTACTGGGAGGTTCTCAAAAAACTACGGTTGGATTTGGAAAATCTATCATTGCAAGAGTATTTGGGGCCGTTCAGAAGTCAACCTGGATATCCAATGCAATATAAATCAAAGCAATGTCGATCTTATAATAAACCTGTGCTATTTCGTGGAAGACGATTTGTTTGGGATTCCTTCCTAATCCACGAGGAGGATCCGGACTTTTTGTTTTCAGACCAAGAATTGTTTTCCAACGAAGAAACAGTGCAAAGGCTTTATACTAGTGGAGCCTATGCCCGTTTAATAAGAATAGACCAAACCAAAAAAGCACCACTTTTCCACTCAAAAAGGATTTTTCGTAGATTTACCGTGATGACCAACCAGAACTTTTCTTTTTCTTGTTCAGAAGAAGAAGAAGAAAAAGAATCAGAAGAAGAAGAAAAAACAAAAAGAATAAAAAGAAAAAGAAAAAGGAATAAACGTGATGTTCTCGTTTCTCAACGGGAGGAACCCCATATCGAGGCTTTGCAACGCATTCAAGGAAAGGGTATGAAATCGCAATTTCTACATGTACACATGGACAGTCCTTTAGCTCTTTATCACCGCTGGGTGATTGAAAATCCGCGGGGCCAGAGTGACCGCTGGGACTTGGTAATTGATCGCCAAAGATCTCTTGAAACCAATTGTTCAGTATCGAATGAGCTTTTTCTTTATAATATTCTATCCGAGAGTTATCAATATTTATTAAATCTGTTCCTCTCTAACAGAATGTTATTGAATCAAATGACAAAAACATTGTTGAAAACTAAATGGCTTTTTGCGAATGAAATTAAACACTTATTTTCTACAACAGGATTTCAGATCTCTTCTTTAGAAAGATTAGATAGATCCGGAACTTGAAGAGAGATTCCTCATTCTCTCGATCATGGAAGACAAAAACACATATCAAACGGTTGTTGTTTTCTACTCCAAGAACAAATTATTGGAAAAACGGAATAGATAGACATTTTAGGTTGATTTTCTAAATGGAAATATGTCCTATATTCAATTCTAGATAGGGCATATTCCGTGTTGATCCATAATGAGCTTTGGAATTCATTGTTCCAGTTCGGTAGACCTTGGAAGGAGTCAGATCGTATCGTATATAGAGAATCGTGGTAATACTTTCTTTCTTTTTGATAAAAAAAGGAAATTCTCCGCTTTTACTTGAGAGAATATCCGTATTTGTGCCCATTCCATACCATAATATAAGCAAAAATAATCAACGTTATGTTTGCCTTGAAGAGGACTCGAACCTCCACGCTCCTTAGCACGAGATTTTGAGTCTCGCGTGTCTACCATTTCACCATCAAGGCATCTCGAAAGGAAATCTGATTCCATTAAGCAGATATCTATCTTATGATCACTTATCTTGATATACGGATATATAATCCATGACAAAGAAAGATAGAGTATTCGAGTGTTGATATCGACCGGTTATCTAGGTCCAGGTTGAATCGTCCAAATCCTACATCCAGGGATATAAGCGGAATCCAAATTTCGGAATAGTTAGACTTTTGTGTATTTTTCAGGCCATTAGTTCTTAAAGCTCCATCTCTCTCCGGGTAGACCATAGAAGAGCCAAGAAAAAACAGCGGAATCGGAGAACCCTTTTGTTGATCGGAGATCCGATTGGTCATCAGAGGAACTCCCATAGAAGAAAAGCGGATGAAATTCTTTCATCCGGAGGATC